TTTCAAGAAGTTCTTGATTTTTTAACAAACATTTTGGTTCTTTGAAATTGAAATCGAAAGGATTTCGAATTATTTGGTATTCAAGACACGATGATTCGAACATATACAAACTACTTAAATAATTATAACTCGAAAATAAAAAAATTTTTTTTTGAGTGTAATAATTAATTTTTAATTCAATTAAAAAAATAAACAAAGCACTAGTTACTAAGACAGGATTGTAACAAACTCGATCTCGAATAAAATTTCGAACAAACTCCACTAAATTTAACATACTTAAAATACTCCTCCTAGTAAGTTTTTTTAATTAACTTAATTTACCTTATTTTATTTTAGAAAATACTCCGTCATTTTTCATGATTTTTAATTTTTAGAAATCACAGAAAATTTTTAATAAATTTTTAATCTTGTGTAATTAATTATACCACAATGTGAAATTAATTTCAAGACTTTATTTTACTTTAAATTTTGTGGACGTATATCCTTATCGATTCGAGTCCGGATTGCCTGCTACTAGATTTGAACTAGTGACATTCCGCGTATGAGACGGACGCTCTGACCAACTGAGCTAAGCAGGCTTTTTATTGTTTATTTTTCTAATATTTTATTTTTAACTTTATTTTTTTCTTTTATCAAAAAAAATATCAAAAAAAAGAGTACCGTTATCCGGACTCGAACCGGAAAGGACATACGTCCACAAACCCCTCAAGCTTGCGTGGTTACCAATTTCACCATAACGGTCATTGGGAGTCTTTAGAGAAAAGTATAGCAATATTATTAATCATTTTCAACTTTTGCATTAAAAATTTCTTTTTTAATTATAAAAACGTCGTTTAGGTTTGTTTTGCTTTCGATTTTCTTTCGATTTCTATTTTATTTTGGAACAAACAGGAATAAAAACCAAAAAGGCTTGTAATTCATTTAATGGAAAGTTCATGGTTTTCTTATTGTGTTTTGTACATTGATTTCATCTTCTTGAAAAGAAAAAAAATCCATCTTAAATTTCTTAAATTTTTATGTTAAAATATATTATTAAAATTACTAAGTCAGACGTCCAACTAGATTTTTAGCTTTCGATTAATTTTCTGGAAAAATCGACTGTTCATGCCTAAATTTTCCTCGAAAAATTTTAATTGTTTTGTAAATGTAAGCAAATGGAACCAGCTTTAGTTTTTTGGAAGTGGAAAAAGAACCACACGAACAACCAATTTATTTTTCGTAAGGCTACTCCAAGCAGAAAATAGATTTTTTCTACTAAACAGACTAGACATCGTACTCATTATCTGGTACAATAAAATCAACACAATCATAAACTATGTGGGACTGTTGTATAATCGGTTAGTGCACCGCCCTGTCACGGCGGAAGTTGCGGGTTCGAGTCCCGTCAGTCTCGATAACTCAAATCATCACCAATCAGTACAGTAATCTTGATATTTTCATTTTTTATTATTATTAAAAATAATAAAACAAAAGCAATTATGGGTAATCAAAATTTTTTTTTATATAGTGTATCTAAATGCAAAGATTTTAATTTGTTATTTGTATATCCTTTTTTGATAAAAAAAATAAAAAAACAAACAAAATCTTTGGGCACATTAATTTAATTTATCTACTCAAGGATTTTGTTGCAAAAAAAAATTTTTCTCTAATTTGCAAAAAAAAAAAATGAAAAATTAAAACAAGAAGATATATTGCAAATAAATAAACAGTTGGATTTACTATGTGAAATTCTGAGACACATTAGTCAAGATTTACCCAATAGCTTATTTATTGAATTCAAGTATTAAAAAAAATGTTGAATTTTTTTGATTAAACCAACTTATTTTTTAATGTATCAAGCACTGGACTTGTCGATCAAGAAATCAATAATATTCTTTTAGGTTTTCATGGACAATTTAATTATATTAATCCGGAATGAATTAACGTTGATACTTTTTTAAATAAAAGTAATTTTGGACATCCGGATTATTTTATTCCTTTGCTTTCCATTTCCTTTCCATTTCCTTTCAAAAACAAGGAAAAACTTGCTGTTGGATTTCTCTAGCATATAGTTTTATTGGTTGAAAACATTCTGAAAAATTTCTGGTTTTTTACCTATTTTTTTAGTATATTCAGGAGTTCTCTTTTGGAATTTAATTGTATTAAATATTTTTAAAATATATAAATCACGTAAACGTTATTGATTTTTTTAGTCTAATACTCTAGAAAAATTATCTCGAATTGGAACAACTGTATAATGGACCTGAAAGAAATTTTTTCAATAATTTTCAAAAATATTTTCTGTTAATTTTTCATAAATAGTATACTTATTAAATCACGTAAATTTAAAAAACAAAGGAATGAAATTGCTTGATTAACTCAAGGATCGTTTGTTCCGTTGTAAGAAAAAATGGTGATTTACAAAGCTTGTAAATTTAAAATAATCTGCAATTGGAACATTAAAAAAAAAATTTTTAAATGGTTGCACCGAGTTTTTATTTTTATGATTAAATAATGACATTAAAGAAAAAAATATATTTAGTAGAAGGTTTTTTATACTACAGCCTTTTTCCATAAAATGGTCTAAGTTTTTATTAATTGCTGATTTTGATAAAGCAACTGCTCTAACAAAGAGTCGAGGGTGTTTCAGTAAAAAAGAAATAGAATTTTTTCGATAACAGACAACAATTACTGGATTCTAAACCTTACAATGTTTCCCACAAAGTTCTGCTCTCTAAAGATTCTTTGGTAAATATATTTCATTCATACAAAAAAGACTATATCATCTATTTTATACAACATAAAGTTTATAAATAGAAAAAAGTTGACTATTTTTACAGATTATTGTTTCTTTTTTTAGTTATAAAAGATTATTAAAATTAAGCTTTGTTTTTTCTGGTATGATAGTTTAATCTAATAGACTAGCAGCAAATTGATTTGAATCTACTAATATTAAGTCATCAACATGCATTCCAACATGTGAAACAGATAAAATCTGGCTTTTTTAAAAAAAGGTTCTTTGTTGTCTATACAGGTTAAAAAAGCCTTAGTGTTTTTTAATCGTAAACTTTCCATAATTTTTTTAGTGTTATCATTTTTAATTTTTCTAAAATTGGATTTTCTATTGATGAGAATACAATAGAAAAGAGTCTACTTTAAATTTGGAGTTTTTTAAAGAGATTGACTCGAATTAGCTTGATCTAAAGCATATTGAAATCAATTTTTTAATCCTTAACTATTATTGTTTAGATTTGAAATTCTTCTAGTTCAACAACGTCAAGACATTGCTCAAAATTAGCTAAAAGTTCACAAGGCTGGTATTAAATATTTCCTTACTAAAAAAACAAACGTGAGAGATTTTGACTAAACAGTAAGAGTACAATTCTCAAGTAAGTAGAAAAACCGATAACGCGGTATTTGCTCCAGTAGCTTTATATAACAAATAGTTCTAGTTGATAAAACAGAAAAGAATAAACATTGTTGACTGGAGAAAAAGAGTTTTTCGTCAACTTTCTTTTAGCAACAAAAGAATTTTAATTTTCTTCTAAGAAACAAATGATTTAATTTTACTCCATAATAGGAAAGAATAGTTACTTTCTTTACTTTAGGAAAGGAAGGGATTCGAACCCTTGATGGCTAGAAACACCATTTAGACATTCCAAATCTAAACCATAAACCACTCGGACACCTTTCCAGAAATAACCGAATCAATATAATAAAAAACAATTACTAATTTTAGTAGTATTTGATATCAAAAAAAATACCTAGCTTCACTAAAAAGTGTACATTTTTTGTTTTTTTAACAACCTATTGTTTTCATTTTAGTGATAATTATTATACACTATTTTTTTATTATTTTTTTTTGTATTTTTAGTTTTTTTAATAGTTTTTTGTTTTTAACTTGTTCTAGTAAAAAATCAACAAAACAGTATTCAATAATCTTGGATGGATGAAAATAAATCACCCGTTAGTGAAATGCCCGCGCTCTCTATTATTCAAGTGATTGAATACATATTTATTCTATTAATAACCACAAAAGTTGGTAAATACAAACAATGTGGCGTATTCCGTGTTTTCTCGAAACAGACAAGAGAGTCTCGAAAACATTAATGTGCTCGAGAAAAAGAAAAAAGCTAAAAGCAGAAGAAAATCTTGAATTGCAGGGACAATAATAAAATAAAAAGAAAATTTCAATTTTAACAAATCAATACCCTTTTCTAGTTCAAATCAATCACTCCACTTGATGCCATATATAGAACCTAATTCATTGTAAAAAAACAGGATATTCGCTTTTAGTGAATGCATCAAAAAATAGTTTGCTTGAAGGTTCCAATTACTATCTAAGACTCAAAAATGGAATAATTAAAAATAAAAAACTTGTAAATGATTTTAAATCGTATGAAAAATATTTTACTTGGTATTCTTCTAGTGGTCCTGAATGAAGGGATCGTCAAAAAAGAAATAAAGAATTTCTACGTAGTAAATCGTTTTGGCCCTCTCCTTTCTAATAAAAAATATAAAAAACTTTTTTTATATTTTGAAAATTATGATTCTGTAGTAGAATGAGATTCTTTTATTCTCTTTTGTTTGTCTTGAATTTGTTTTAGATAATCTTCTGGTCGTTAGCCAGAAAGAGCTGCAATTGAAGAATTAGTTTTTTATTGTTTTTTATCTTGTGCTTGTAATATTGCTTACCTTTTAGCTTTTGTTGTTTTTTCTGGTGTATTTCTACAAATTTTTGTTTCTGTATTTGATTTTTTGCTTAATATAGCATCTTATCTTTCCTGAGTTTTTGTTCGAGTTTCAAAATATTTTAGAGCGAACATAACATGTCTTTTTGGTAAATTTACTAATAGATCAAATCCAGTAACTTCTTTCCTTTCCATTTCCTTTCCTTTCCATTTCCTTTCCATTTCCAAAAAACTTTAGTTTTAATGAAAAGGAAATGGAATAGCTAAACAGCATCGAATAAAAATGGAATGGATTTATAAATGGAAAAACAAGCTAGATTCATAACATGAATAACTAACCAGGAATCCTATTTTCTTTATTTAAAGGTTATAATAAAAAATGTTCTTATGTGAAAACAGAGTAAAAAAGTTAACATCTTAGTCGAAAGCTAGTAATTTTAATAAGTACCGCACATAAATGCGCGTTTATTGAAATCATTAAAAAAATAAATAAAAAGATTAAAGATTTTTTCAAGAAAATATACAAAAATACTAGGTTGATTTTGAATTTAATCCTAAAATGAATAGTTAATTTTTGTATTTATTTTTACTAAAAATTTATTGCGTACCTTTCAATCATTGATTTTACCGTATTAGCAACATTTTCACGACAGGTCGAAGCATATAAAATATGGACTTTTATACCTTTTGTTTTTAATAAATCAAAACATTGCTTTGAATACTTAGAATTTCTTTCTAAGTACTCGAACTTGATTTTTTTCCCAAGCCTATTGCGTTCTTGAATTCAATGGATAGCCCGTTTTGGATATATAAATAACACCATCTAGTTCTGTGCCTTTGATATTATTTTTCATAATTAATCAAGTCCTGATCGCATAAAACGTCCTACTCAAAAAAAGTTTGAACAAAAATATGATAGAAGTCTGAAGTGGTTCTTTCTCTTATAACATATAACAAAAACAAACTCGCGTAAACTTTGAAAAATATTTAATAGCTCTAATTGAAAAAATAAGGCATATTTTTTGGGGTTTTGATAAAAGAGTTTTAAAGAAAATCATTCTTCTCCAGGTTGAAATAACTAGATCTAGTTAGGTTTTTCTTTTTTTTAAATTGATAACACTGTAAATTTATCTCAACCTATTAAAACACTAATTGAAATAATACAAGGTTTTACTGTTTTTTTTTGTCATATTTTTATTTTTCCTATTACATAACAAGATAAAGTAATCCTTTTAAAAAGGATAGCCTTATCTTGTTATTTATTTTTTAAAATAAGAAAACATTTTAAACTTTTCTTGAATAATATTCAACAACTAATAATTCATTAACTTGAAGTCCAACCATATTACGAGATACTGAATTAGTAACAATAGCACTTAATTTTTCTAGATTTAAATCTAAAAATGCTGGAACTTGTTGAAAAGCTACTTGATTTAAAGATTTAGTAATTATACTACGTGATTTATCACAGACAGTAATTACATCATTGAGTTTACAAATATAACTAGGAATATTAAGTTTCTTTTGGTTAACCAAAATATGACCATGAGAAACTAATTGTCGTGCAGCAGCAATAGTTGGAGCAAATCCAAGTCGAAAAACAATATTATCTAAACGCGTTTCTAATAATTGTAATAATACTTCACCAGTAGAACCTTTTCGTCGACGTGCTTCACGAATATATTTTAGCAATTGACGTTCAGTAATTCCATAATTAAATCGCAATTTTTGTTTTTCTTTTAAACGTACAGCATATTGCGATTGTTTAGCTTTTTGACTCCCCGTTAACTTGTTTTTTGGACCGTGTTGACCTGGTGGAAAATTTCTTGCACAAACTTTTTGAGTTAAACCGGGTAAGTCGCCTAAGCGACGTACAATACGTAATTTGGGTCCTCGATATCGAGACATAGTAAAAAATTTAATATTTTTATATAACAATTTAATATTTTTTTTCTAAATTTATTAGAAAAATTTCCAACATATCTATTTAGTCTTTTCCATGAATATTCGAAAAAAGAGCATTCAAAATACAAAAATAATTGGAAATTTTCTAAAAGAAAAAATATGCTAAACAACTAACTCGGTCTTATAGAAAGTACTATAATAGTAGAATTTTTTCTTTTTTCTTAAAGTTTGTTTGTTCAATTTATTGAACAAACAAACTTTAAAAAAAACTATTTAAAAACAAATACCAAGTATATTAGCTCTCTACTAATTTTTCTAAAAGACTAATAAAAACTTATTTGAATGTTAATTGTTTAACTACTTGATAACGAGCACGAGCTCTTTTAAAAACAAAAGTAGCTTCCACACGTTGTTTTTCTCCTTGTGCTTGTTCTAATTTGTCTTTAGCTTGTTGAAAAGCAAGTTCGGCTTGTTCTGGTTGAATTGTTTTAACTGATTCTGCTTGATTCACTAAAATTGTAACTTGATTTTGTTTAATCAGAGCAAAACCACCCATTAATGCTAATGGAATCCATTCAGATTTAGATCTAATTAATGTTACACCTATATCTAAAGCAGTAATTAAAGGTGCATGATTTGATAAAACACCCATTTGACCTGTATTAGTCGGAAGAATAATTTCTTCAGCCTGATCATTCCAAAAAATTTGATCAGGTGTCATGATACAAACTTGTAATGTCATAGTTTTTCTCAATTATAGAGATATTTTTTTTTCTAAAAATTAGAGTTTAATAAAAACACTGTAATTTAATAGAAACCACGTATTTTTATTAAAAACTTTATTTATACTATTTTAATTAAAAAATTCTAATTTTTTTTAATTAAAATTCTTGGTTTGCTTTCCATTTCCTTTCCTTTCCTTTCCATTTCCAAAAAGCAAAGCTTTTTGGAAATGGAAAAGAAAGGAATAAAAACAAAGATTTTTAGAACAATCTCTATTTTTTTAAGAATTACTTTTTACTCACTTTTCTCTTTTTTTAGAGTAAAAACAGAGAAAATAGTGAGTAAAAAAAAAACACCAAAAAAGTTAATTAAAAAAATTTATTGTTAATTCAGATTAAAGTGTAGATGCTTTTGCAATAGCTTCATCAAGATTACCAACTAAATAAAAAGATTGTTCTGGAAGTTCATCAAGTTCACCACTTAAAATAAGATTAAATCCTTGAATAGTTTCTGCTAAACTTACATATTTTCCAGGCGAACCTGTGAAAACTTCAGCTACGAAAAATGGTTGTGATAAGAAACGTTCAATTTTACGAGCTCGAGCAACAATTAAACGATCTTCTTCAGATAACTCATCAAGACCTAAAATTGCAATAATATCTTGTAATTCTTTATATCTTTGTAAAGTTTGTTTTACATTTTGTGCACATTGATAATGTTGGTCACCAACAATCCACGGTTGTAACATAGTCGATGTTGAATCTAATGGATCAACAGCAGGATAAATACCTTTTGAAGCTAAACCACGAGAAAGTACTGTTGTAGCATCTAAATGGGCAAATGTTGTTGCTGGAGCTGGATCTGTTAAGTCATCGGCTGGTACATAAACAGCTTGAATTGATGTAATACTTCCATCTTTTGTAGATGTAATACGTTCTTGTAAACCACCCATTTCGGTAGCAAGTGTTGGTTGATATCCAACCGCAGAAGGCATACGACCTAAAAGAGCTGATACTTCAGAACCGGCTTGTACAAAACGGAAAATATTATCAATAAATAAAAGTACATCTTGTTTATTTACATCACGGAAATATTCAGCCATAGTTAAAGCTGTTAAACCAACACGCATACGTGCTCCTGGAGGTTCATTCATTTGGCCATAAACAAGTGCTACTTTTGATTCAGAAATATTATCTTCATTAATAACTCTAGATTCTTTCATTTCCATATAAAGGTCATTACCTTCACGAGTACGTTCACCAACTCCACCAAAAACGGAAACACCACCATGTGCTTTGGCAATATTATTGATAAGTTCCATAATAAGTACTGTTTTACCTACACCAGCACCACCAAATAAACCAATTTTACCACCTCGACGATATGGTGCCAATAAATCCACCACTTTAATACCAGTTTCAAAAATTGAAAGTTTTGTATCTAAATCAACAAAAGCTGGTGCAGAACGATGAATTGGTAATTGTTCTTTGTTATTAACTGGACCTAAATTATCTACAGGTTCACCAAGTACATTAAAGATACGGCCTAATGTAGCTTGACCAACAGGAACACTTAAAGCTTTACCCGTATCAATAACATCCATTCCTCGCATTAAACCATCAGTTGCACTCATAGCAACCGCACGTACACAATGATCACCTAATAATTGTTGAACTTCACATGTTACTGAAATATCTTGTCCAGCTTCATTTTTTCCTTTAACAACTAAAGCATTGTAAATATTTGGCATTTTCCCTGCAGGAAAAGAAGCATCTAATACGGGACCAATAATTTGTGTAATACGGCCAACTGTCTTTGTTTCTGTAGAAACGCTCATATTTTAAAAAGTTTTTTTTAGAATTTTTTTGTTTTGTTTAGTATTTTTTGTTTTTATTTTTACATTATTTTCTATTCACTTTTTAATTTAAAAATAGTATTGAAATAGCAAAAACAAACTAACTTTTTTAAAAAAATGTTTTAAAAAATTAAAAAGTGCATAAAAAAAGATGTTGAAAATAAAAAAAAAACTACTATTTTATTTCAAAAATTTTTATCTGCTTATTGGTAAAAATAAAAATAAACTAAAACAGAAAAATAGAACAATTTAAGAAAATATCTATAAATTTAGTTTTGAGTAACATTATACAAATAAATATCTAATATATTATCAAAAAAATAGAAAAAATTCAAAAAATTCTTTTTCTTACTATTTAATATTAATTTCCACTTTTGTTTAATCGAATTTATTACTTCTAGAATCAGAAAAAAGATAGAAATTGGTTATTAAATTCTTAAGTATTAAGAATCAAGCTTTGCTTATTAAGGAAAACTTTTATATATTAACAATATTTATATATTAACAATATAATTTTTATTTTTTCCTTTTTAAATTCTTTAAATTCCATAAGTTAAAGTATGTATATCTTAAATTTTTAACTTTTTTTGAAAAAACAGAAAATCTTTTTTAGTAGAATATAAAAAAGATTTTCCTGAATTTAAAAAGAGAAAAATTTATTAATTTTGAGATCAGTTAAATCAAATGGTGCTAAAATTAAAAACTAAAAAATTAATTTTAGCTTTTTCTGAAATTTAAGCGAATTCTAGTTCTATATAGAGTGCCTAACTTTTTCCTCTGTAAAAAATCAGGAGAATAGTGTGCAAAAGATCAAATTTTTAAGCACTCAGTAAAAGAAATAAGGATTATTTCTGTATTTAACAAATTTTAAACTCATTTGAAAAATGAATAATATTATTAAGAATATAAAGAAAAATACTAGGTTTGAACTCGAGTTCAAACCTAGTAATATAAATATACTTAATTTTCTAGGAACTAAAAATTAACTAGAAAATAAGTATCTTTTTAACCAAATTTTCCACTTGTACTTGCAATAAGGAAAGCTGCATAAGTTAAAACATAACCAACTGAAAAATGAGTTAAACCTACTAAACGTGCTTGTACAATACTTAAAGCAACAGGTTTATCACGCCAACGAACAATATTTGCTAGTGGAGTGCGTTCATGAGCCCAAGCTAAAGTTTCAATTAGTTCTTGCCAATAACCACGCCATGAGATAAGGAACATGAATCCTGTAGCATATATAAGGTGACCAAAAAGAAACATCCATGCCCAAACAGAAAGACTGTTCATTCCAAAAGGATTATAACCATTAATTAATTGAGAAGAATTTAACCATAAATAGTCACGAAGCCAACCCATTAAATACGTTGAAGACTCATTAAATTGGTTGACATTACCTTGCCAAATACCAAGGTGTTTCCAATGCCAATAAAAAGTTACCCAACCAATAGTATTTAACATCCAAAAAACTGCAAGATAAAAAGCATCCCATGCTGAAATATCACAAGTACCGCCACGACCTGGACCATCACAAGGGAAACTATAACCAAAATCTTTCTTATCAGGCATTAATTTAGAACCACGAGCATCTAAAGCACCTTTAACTAAAATTAATGTTGTAGTATGTAAACCTAATGCAATTGCATGATGAACTAAAAAATCACCAGGACCAATTGTTAAGAAAAGTGAATTATTTTGACTATTAATCGCTTGAAGCCATCCTGGAAGCCAAAGACTTTGACCTGCTAAACTTGCGGGGCTTGACGAAGCAGATAATAAAAAGTCAAAACCATAAGCAGTTTTCCCATGTGCAGCTTGAATCCATTGAGCAAAAACAGGTTCGATCAGAATTTGTTTTTCTGGTGTACCAAAAGCTTGCATAACATCATTATGCACATATAAACCTAAAGTATGAAAACCTAAAAATAAACTTGCCCAACTTAAATGTGAAATTAATGCTTCTTTATGATCTAACATTCGAGCTAACACATTATCACGATTTGCTTCTGGATTATAATCACGTACAAAGAAGATAGCACCATGAGCAAAAGCACCACAGAGAATAAAACCAGCAATATATTGATGATGTGTATATAATGCTGCTTGTGTTGTAAAATCTTGAGCTAGGAAAGCATAAGGTGGTAATGAATACATATGTTGAGCAACTAATGAAGAAATGGTACCAACACACGCTAAAGCTAATCCAAGTTGGAAATGGAGAGAATTATTAACAGTATCATACAGACCTTTATGACCAGCACCCATTTTTCCAGAAGGTGCTACTTGTGCTTCAAGAATTTCACTCATACTATGACCAATACCAAAAATAGTTCGATACATATGTCCAGCTAAAATAAAAAGAACAGCAATAGCTAAATGATGATGAGCTATATCAGTTAACCACAAACTTTGAGTTTGTGGATGAAATCCACCTAAAAAAGTTAAAATTGCTGTACCTGCACCATCTCCTGTAGCGAAACTATGAGTAGTTGTATCTGGATTTTCAGCATAAACTGCCCAATTTCCAGTAAAAAATGGAGTTAATCCAGCAGGATGTGGTAATACAGTTAAGAAATTATCCCAACCTACATGTTGACCACGAGATTCAGGAATTGCTACGTGCACTAAATGACCAGTCCATGCTAATGAACTTACACCAAATAAACCAGCTAAGTGATGATTTAAACGAGATTCTGCATTTTTAAACCAAGATAAAGCAGGTTGGAAAGAAGGTTGAAGATGTAACCACCCAGCAAAAAGAAAAAGTGCAGCTAAAATCAATAAGAAAACAGAACCTGTATATAATTCTTGATTAGTACGCATACCAATAGTATACCACCATTGATAGACACCTGATGTAGAAATATTTACCGGACCAGTTGCACCACCACGAGTAAAAGCCTCTACTGCGGGTTGACCAAAATGTGGATCCCATATTGCATGAGCAATAGGACGAATATGAAGAGGATCTTGAACCCATTGTTCAAAATTACCTTGCCATGCTACATGAAAAAGATTACCAGAAGTCCAAAGAAAAATAATCGCCAATTGACCAAAATGAGAAGCAAAAATTTTCTGATAAAGTCGTTCTTCAGTCATGCCATCATGACTTTCAAAGTCATGTGCTGTTGCAATCCCAAACCAAAGTCTACGCGTAGTTGGGTCTTGCGCTAAGGCTTGGCTAAATTTTGGAAATTTTGTTGCCATTTTAAATTCTCCTTTCGTGTAAAATCAGAAAAGAATGAATAAATTTATATAAAAATTGAAACACAGGAATCTACTTAATTAACTTTGTTAATTATAGAGGTCACTGCTTTATTATCACAGATAATAAAGGAATGAAATTGCTTGATTTTTTAGAAATCAAGGAATGAAATTGCTTGATTAACAACGTTAATCAAGGAAATGAAATTACTTGATTTTTTAAATCAAGGAGGTCACTGCTTGATTATCACAGATAATCAAGGAATGAAATTGCGTGATTAACGTTGTTAATCAAGGAAATTGCTTGATTAACAACGTTAATCAAAGTCTCTGCTTTATTATCACAGATACTAAAAAAAATTTCTTAATTAGCATTAGCGGAGCTATTTAAAAAATAATGACTTTAACTTTTTCTTTATTATTGCATTTTTTTTTTTTTACTTTCTTGTTTTATTGCTTTGATATTGTAAAAACAAAAAAAAACAAGAAAGTAAAAAAAAAAACAACAATAAATAAAAGAAAAAATCAAAAAAATGATTTAAAACAATATTTTAATTTCTGTAAAAATTTTATCTTTTTGATTTTTTTAATCAAAATTAAAAATGAAAAAGATAAAAAAGTAATTAAGAAAAAAAAAAGTTAACCTACTGCTAGAATACGTGCTAGGAAGAAAGACCAAGTCGTTGCAATACCACCTAAAAGGTAATGAGCTACACCTACTGCACGACCTTGAGTAATACTTAACGCACGTGGTTGAATAGCTGGCGCAACTTTTAATTTATTATGTGCCCAAACAATTGATTCAATAAGTTCTTGCCAGTAGCCACGACCACTAAATAAGAACATTAAACTGAAAGCCCAAACAAAGTGTGCACCTAAGAAAATTAAACCATAAGCAGAAAGTGCAGAACCATAAGATTGGATTACCTGAGATGATTGTGCCCATAAGAAATCACGTAGCCACCCATTAATAGTATTTGCGCTTTGTGCAAAATTACCACCAGTAATATGAGAAACACCACCTGCACTTACGGTACCCCAAACATCTGATTGCATTTTCCAACTGAAATGGAAAATTACTACAGAAATAGCATTATACATCCAGAAAAGACCTAAAAATACATGATCCCAAGCAGAAACTTGACAAGTACCACCACGTCCTGGCCCATCACAAGGGAAACGGAAACCTAAATTTGCTTTATCTGGAATTAATCGAGAACTACGAGCATATAATACACCTTTTAAAAGAATTAATACAGTTACATGAATGGTGAATGCATGAATATGGTGAACTAAGAAATCAGCTGTACCAAGTGAAATTGGCATCATAGCAACTTTTCCACCAACAGCTACAATATCACCACCCCAACTTGGACTCGTACTTGCTAAAGCATTTGGAGCAGTAAAACCAGGCGCTAATACATGCGTACTTTGAATCCATTGTGCAAAGATAGGTTGTAATTGAATTGCTGTATCTGAAAACATATCTTGAGGTCGACCTAAAGCACTCATAGTATCATTATGAATATATAATCCAAAACTATGAAAACCTAAGAAAATACATACCCAATTTAAATGAGAAATAATTGCATCACGATGACGTAATACACGGTCTAAAAGGTTATTATAATTATTTGTTGGATCATAATCACGTACCATAAAAATAGCAGCATGAGCTCCAGCACCACAGATACAAAAACCACCAATCCAAGTATGGTGTGTAAATAATGAAAGTTGTGTACCATAATCTGTAGCTAAATAAGGATATGGTGGCATACTATACATGTGATGAGCGACAACAATCGATAATGAACCAAAAAGAGCTAAATTAATTGCTAATTGTGCATGCCATGAAGTTGTCAATATTTCATAAAGACCTTTATGGCCTTCACCAGTAAAAGGACCCTTATGAGCTTGTAAAATTTCTTTTAAACTATGACCAATACCCCAATTAGTACGATACATATGGCCTGCTACAAGGAATAAAACAGCAATAGCTAAATGATGATGTGCTGCATCAGTTAACCATAATCCACCAGTTACAGGATTTAAACCACCTTTAAATGTTAAGAAATCATTATAAGCACCCCAATCTAAAGTAAAAAACGGAGCTAACCCTTTTGCAAAACTTGGGTAAAGTTGAGCCATAAGAGCATTATTTAAAATAAACTCATGAGGTAACGGAATTTCTTTTGGATCAACACCTGCATCAAGTAATTTATTAATTGGAAGCGAGATATGAATTTGATGACCAGCCCATGCAAGACTTCCAAGACCTAATAAACCCCCTAAATGGTGATTTAACATAGATTCTACATTTTGGAACCATTCAAGTTTTGGAGCTGCTTTATGATAATGAAACCAACCTGCAAAAAACATTGCTCCAGCCATTACTAAAGCACCAATAGCTGTTGTATAAAGTTGTAATTCACTAGTTATACCACCTGCGCGCCAAAGTTGAAAAAAACCTGAAGTTATTTGTAACCCTTGGAAACCACCACCAACATCAGCATTTAAAATTTCTTGACCAACTATAGGCCAAACAACTTGAGCACTTGGTTTAATATGAGTAGGATCAGTTAACCATGCTTCATAATTTGAAAAACGTGCACCGTGGAAATACATACCACTTAACCAAATAAAGATAATACCTAATTGGCCAAAATGAGCACTAAAAATTTTTCTTGAAACTTCTTCAAGATCACTTGTTTGAGTATCAAAATCATGCGCATCTGCATGTAAATTCCAAATCCAAGTAGTTGTAGTAGGACCTTTTGATAGAGTTCTTGAAAAATGACCTGGTTTAGCCCATTTTTCAAAATTTGTAGCTACCGGATTTCGATCAACTACTATTTTTACTTTTTTCGCTTCACGTTCTGGAGGACTAATTGTCATGGCGAAAAATTCTCCTTGTTTAAATTAACGTAAAACAGATATGAAAGAGCAACATTGTATATTTTTTGATAAAAAGATTTATTTTTTCATTATTATTTATTGAATTTAACTTTTAAAACTTGGTTTTAAAACAAAAACTAAGAAAAAAAAAGAACCTAATAAAAAAGTAAATTTACAGTTAGTTGCATTTCCTTTCCATTTCCTTTTAAGGAAAGGAAATGGAAAGGAAATGGAAACAAATAAAAACTTTGTTTTTAAAAACGTTTTTTCTAACAAAGTATTATATTTTTTTAAAACTTTTTTAAGGAATAATTTCTGTGTTTCTTTTCCATTCCATTTCCTTTTCTTAAAAGGAAATGGAAAAAGAAAAGGAAAGATAAGCAATACGCTCTTTAAAAAATGAAAAAAATTTAATTTTGAAATTTTATTTTTTAACTTTCCATATTTTTTTAGTGCTTAAAGGGTTATTTACTAAGCACCAACAGCTTCTTTTGCAGCGAACATTACTTCAACTGTAATTAGGTTTATACCTTTTTCACGAGCATATTTTTCCGTATTACGTTTTATTTTTCCACGAACAAATCCAGGAATTTTTGCTAATTCGGCTAAACTATCCGAAGACCAGATTAAATCAGATTCAGTAGAAAGAGTTTTTGTAATAACTTCTTTAGTATCATGACCACCAAAAATTTCTAAAAGATGATCTTCCATTCCTAAAGTAAAGGAATTATAAGCTAAATCAGCAATTTGATTTGCTCCTTCGTAACCTAAAAAAGGGCGATATCCTAGTGGAAAATTTTGAATATGAACCGGAGCTGATATAACGCCACATGGAATATCTAAACGTTTACCTATATGACGTTCCATTTGTGTACCAAAAATAGCAGAAGGTTCAATCCGAGCAATCATATCTGCAACTTCGTTATGATCATCAGTTATTAATATTTCATCACAAAAATTTTGTACTTGCTCGCGAAACCAATCACCATCATGTTTACAATATGTTCCAGCACAGACAACTCGAACACCCATTTCTCGAGCTAATATTTTTGTTATACTACTTGCATGAGTAGCATCACCAAAAACCACAGCTTTTTTGCCGGTTAAATTTTGACAATCAATAGATCTTGAAAACCAAGCTGCTTGAGAGACAAAACGAGTTTGATTATCAATATATTTTTCATAATCAATTTGTAATTTTGTATGTTGAGTTTGTTTTTCTAAAATGGCTTTTATTTCACTAATAAAACCAGCAGTATCTACAATTCCCATAGGTGTTGTACTAATATACGGTATTGAAAATTCTTTTTCTAAATAAACAGCAGCCATAAGACCTACTTCGCGATATGGAACTATATTAAACCATGCCTTTGGTAAATTTTTTAAATTTTTCACGGAACAACCTTCTGGAATAATTTCATTTATGGCAATTCCTAAATCAGCTAAAAGTCTCTTTAATTCACGACAATCGTGTTGATGATGAAACCCTAATGTAAAAATTCCGAAAATATTTGCTGAAGGCTGTGACGTCTTGTGATTTTCTAATGTATTATTTTGTCTGGCTTTTTCTATATAATAACGAATTATTTGTTCTAATGTACGATCTGCGGCTTGTAACTCATTAACACGATAATGATTAACATCCGCTAAAATAACATCCGATTTTGATTCCAGTGCAGCTCTATTTACAAAATTTTGTAAATCTTCTTGTAAAATACTTGAAGTACAAGTCGGCGTTAATACAATTAAATCAGGTCGTTCTTGTTTATCTTTACGCGTAATATTTTCAACAACTTTTTCTTGTGAACCACGAGCTAATACATGTCGATCTACAATACTTGCTGTTACAGGTGTAAAATCTCTTTCTCGTTCTAACATTGAACGCATAACATTAAAATAGTCATCTCCTAATGGTGCATGCATTATAGCATGAACGTTTTTAAAAGAACTTGCAACTCGAAGAGTCCCTATATGGGCAGGTCCAGCATACATCCAATAAGCTAATTTCATAAAAAAATATTTTTCCAAGGTATTAATAATTACTGACTAATTAATAGTAAAACTAATTTGTTAATTTGTATGATAAAAAAACTAGGAATTTTCTTTATTAGCTGCGCTAATCAAGCAATTTGATTTTCTTGATTAACATTGTTAATCAAGCAATTTCATATTCTTTATGATTTATGATAATAAAGCAGAGACCTTGATTAACGTTGTTAATAGAAGAAATTTCCGGAATTTCAAAAGATAGATACATTAATTCAGAAAATTAAGCATTTTAACTTGTTGAAAAATGTAAAATCAGAAACAAAAGAAGAGATACATATTTAAAATAGTTATTTTTTACCTTCCTCACTTTTGTTTGTTTCCATTTCCTTTCATTTCCTTTCCTTTCCAAAAAACTTTAGTTTTTTGGAAAGGAAAGGAAATGGAAAGGAATAAAAACCAATAATAATTAGATTTTTATTCTCTTTTAATTTATTGTTATTTTAGTCTTGTGTGTTTAGATACAACTAGATAACATCTTTGGCTCTATTCTAAATGTCTAAATGTATTTTTAAATTTTGCTTAATTTATGAAAAATGATAAAAAAAATACTCTAAAAATAACTACGAATTTTTACTTTTTTCTCCCATTTTGAAATCTATCTGATATTATTAATTATTCTTTAAATAAAAATTTATAGATTTATAACTATTTTTTAATATAAAATTAAAAAATAAAGACGTTGAAAAAAGAACAAAAAAAAGTATTTAAAATACTAGTCAAATTTTTTTTTTCTTAGCATAATAGTACTAAGATTAAGCTAGTCAAAGATGACGTAATTTTATGTTATTTTTCTATTTACTATAACACCATTTTGGAGGGTTCCCGTGTTATTATTAGCTAAATTACCGGAAGCATATGCTCCGTTTGACCCTATTGTGGATGTATTACCAGTTATCCCAGTACTATTCTTCTTATTAGCTTTTGTGTGGCAAGCAGCTGTAAGTTTTCGTTAATTACTTTCTAAAATGTTTTCTTTTTTTGAAAAGAGCAAAAAAAAAAAAAAGAAAACATTATAGAAAATAAATTTTTAGCTCTTTTTAATTTCTTTTCCTAATAATAATAAATAGATTTTTTCTTTTTTATTATTGATACTAGTACATAATAAAAATCCATTTTAGAGATAAAACTATTTGTTTTGTAAGTAAAAATGGAAAAAGAGCTTACTTCTCTGCATAAGCGACGAAGTTACTAATGCAATATAGTTCAGAACACTCGTCGCTAACACAACCGTGTTTAAAACGTAAGTGCTTTGGTGATAAAAACTAAAAGTTTTTTTTCTTTTTATTAGACGAAAAAGAGTTATATTCTTTTTTTAATAAAAAGAAAAAACACGTTGTTTTATTCTTTTTTGTTTTATCTTTTTTTTTCCTAAAGTTAAAAAAAAGTATAAAAAAAGAAAAAACACAACAATATCTATCGTATTAAAAAACCTACGACACCAAAACTAAATTATGAATTTAGAAATTGTTTTACAACTAACTGCTTTACTCTTTATAGTTGCGGCTGGACCACTTGTAATTGTATTACTATCCAGTCGTGGAGGAAACCTCTAATTTCAGCAAAATTATTTAAAATTAGTTATGCCTATCGCTGATTATCAAGTTTTTATTGCATTATTTTTAGCATTGGCGACTGCTATCTTTGCTGCACGCCTTGGAGTAGCACTTTATAAATAAAAAGTCAAAACAACAAGTAGGTTGTTCTTTTTCTTTCGTAAAACAGTCTACTAAATATTTGCACTTAAAGCCTATGCAAAAAAATTGTTTTTTCTTTTTTTATTCTCCTCCTCTCTAAAAGGAGGTGTGTTCTTTTTTTAGATAAAGGGAGTAATGAAAAATTCAGCCTGCCCTCTTTTAAAGTGAGGGCTTGGCTTTTTATTTATAATATTAATATTATTTCTTAATTAGAGAAAATTTACTAATTTATATAAAAATTTCTTGACAAAAATTAAAATTTATGACATACTAAAAATAATTTATTTGGGGTATCGCCAAGCGGTAAGGCTGCGGGTTTTGGTCCCGCCATTCGGAGGTTCGAATCCTTCTACCCCAGTTAAAAAGAGAATTAAAAAAGTTTGTAGTATCGATTTTTAAAAAGATGCTGTAGTTTTATTAATCATAATAGCATAGAAATGAATTTTATTTTTTTTTCAATAAATACTTTTTCCATTTAATTTTTATTTCCTTTCCATTTCCAAAAAGCAAAGCTTATTCCTTTCTTTTCCATTTCCAAAATGCTTTGCTTTTTGGAAATGGAATAAAAACTAAAGTTTTTTCGAAAGGAAATAGAAAGGAAAGGAAAAGAAATGGAAAGGAAATAAAAATTAAATGGAATTATTTTAAAAATAAATAAATAAAAAAGTTAAAATCAAAAAGAGAAAAATTAAAAACCATGTGCTAATTTTTAAAAAAGATTTAGCTTCACTATAACTTGTAAATAATCCTGTCTCTAAAAATTTTCGTAAGACAATATTTTCTGTTGGTGTTTGTGGAATTATTAATACAATAATTAAAATTCCAGTCAAAAATTGAAAAAAATTTAGCATAAAATTGTATAGTTTTTTTTTTATTAATTATTCGATTTTTTTTTTTTCTAGTTTTCAAAACTATATTATTAATAATACTTATAAAATTAAAAACTTTTTCACAAATTGAATCTATTGAACCAATATGTTGGCAAAATAAAAATAAATTATTATAATAATAATATCTTTGCCGGGATAGCTCAGTTGGTAGAGCAGAGGACTGAAAATCCTCGTGTCACCAGTTCAAGTCTGGTTCCTGGCAGTTTAAAAATTACTAATTCTAGATCAAGATTAGATCAAGGTAATCAAGGTAAAAAGATATCTTATTTTAAGAACAAGTAGAATTTATTTTATATAAACCAATTATATTTAGAACTTTATAAATGTTAAAATCATTTAGTATTTAATACTATTTCTATGTTAAAAAAATACCACTATATTATTAATTAATATAGTATCAAAAATATTTATTTATGAAAAAAATTCTTTCTGAAATTAAAAATACTATTCTATATAAAAATATATTCATTGTAAATGATATTTACATTTATGCACTTTCTGGTGGTCAAGATTCTATTTTATTATTTATATTATTGTTACATTTAAAAAAACAATGGAATCTAAAAATTAATATTTTACATTTTAATCATTTATGGCAACAAAAAAATTTCTTTTCAAGCCAACATGTTTGGAAATTAGCTTTTATTTTTAACAATCCTATTTATATAATTCCATCAGAAATCTTTTTATATAATGAAAAAAAAGCACGTCAGTGGAGACAACAAAGTCTCGAAAGAATAAACTGTCTTGAAAATTGTAAAAAAAGCTTCCTAGGCCATACAGCAAGTGATCGTCTTGAAACAGCATTTTGGCATTTAATTAGAGGTACAAGTCCAAGAGGACTAGTAAGTTTAAAAGCCCAAACACGGTTAATACCGCAAGGCCGATTTTTTAATTATCCCTGCTTTTATATTTTTGATAAAAAAATTTTATTCGTGTATAAAGTAACAGAAATTAACATTTTAAATTATAAAAAAACATTTCAGTATAAAAAATCAAATAATAAAAAAATAAAAGCAAGTGATTTAGATTCTCCCTGTTTTAGAACCATTATTAACTCGAATTTTCTATTCAAGAAAAACAAATATAAATTTCTTGTACTCAATTTTTTTTCCTCTAATCAACAAGAAAAAATAATAATTAATAATAAAACAAAAATAGAAAACTCTCAAAGTACTCTATCTAGTCGTTTTTTAAAAACTAAAAGGGATAACTCTTTTTTAATGAAACAGAGGGATAACTTTTGTTTTTTAGTAAAACACGGAGATAAACAAAAAATTCATACTTTTTATTTTTTAGTGTTTAACTATAAAATATATATATACCCATATTTATTTTTTGAAAAAAGAAATACTATTTTCCTTGCATTTTTAGGCCCTTTTTTACTATCTAAAAATACAAGTAAAACACTAAAAAAAAACCATAAGGAAAAAAATTCTTTTTTATTTTTTAATTTCTTTTTAGTAGAAAAACAAATTTTTCGACTACTTTTCTATTTTCATAGAAATGATATAACAATTCTTTCCAAAAAATATATGTTACCTATTCTTTCTGATCGTAGTAACGAAAAGTTTCGTTGGTCTCGTAATAGAATTCGCCATCAATTATTTCCACTACTTAGATTTTTTTTTAATCCGAATATTGATTACCTTTTTAATAATTTCTTAGAAATTACTCTTCAAGAACAAGAATATATTGAGTCTCTAGTTGAAAAAATTAGTAGCTATTGTTTAAAAAAACAAAAAGTTACAAATATTGAAAAACAAATAGCATTATTACCAAAGGCAGTTCAAAAACGTCTACTACAAAAAATTTTTCAATCGTATACAAAATTACAACCAAATTTATCACAAATTGAAATATTAACCATTTTTATTAATAAAAATGGTTAATATTTCTTTCTTTTCCTTTCCATTTCCTTTCCTTTCCATTTCCAAAAAGCAAAGCTTTTTGGAAATGGAAAGGAAAGGAATAAGCTTTGCTTTCTGGAAATGGAATAAAAACAATTAATAAAAAGCTGTGTTTAATCAAACGGACACTATTTTATATTAGGAAAAACAAGAAATAATTTTTGGGTTACCCGGGACTCGAACCCGGAACTAATCGGTTAAAAGCCGAGTACTCTACCATTGAGTTAGCAACCCTGTATTTAAATAAATTTTAACTCTATTTCCAATAATTTGCAAGCTTGTTGCTATTTATTAATCAAATTAATAAATAGCAACAAGAAAAAATTAAACAACAAAAGAATTGAGAATACCTACTGTAAAAACAAGAAGGAACCATAAACCAATTCCTGAAAAAACAGTACGTTTATTTTCAACCCAACCTTCAGGTGTAGCTAAAGCAACAGGTACACCAATAACTAAAAGAAAAGATACCACAATTAACGCAAATAAAGCTAATTGAAAAATTAAAAGCATAGCTTTGGTTTCCTTAAAACTGTGAATATTGTGTATAGTATTTTACTAATTTTAGTATAACTGATGACAAAATAAAAGTAGTCTTATTTTCAAATTGTTTTTATTTTGAAAACCCCAATATTGACAATTTCTAAAGTTTATACTATGCTATAGAACATAGTATATTGAATATTGTTATGCGGATATTGCATAGTGGTAGTGCCCTTGCCTTCCAAGCAAGAGGTGCGGGTTCGATTCCCGCTATCCGCTCCATTTATTTTTTACTATTTATAGTAAATCTATAAAAAGAATTTTTATATAAAAAGTAAAAACTACTCTTCTAGAAATAAAGATTTATAAATAAACATTTCATTTTTTATTTTCTTATAGAGGCTTTTATTTTTTAATTTTAACAATTTTCTAAAAAAAAATATATAAACAAGGCGGATGTAGCCAAGTTGGTCAAGGCAGTGGATTGTGACTCCACCACTCGCGGGTTCGACTCCCGTCGTTCGCCCAAAAAATTTTATTACCGTATTATTCAATTTAAGAATATAGAAAAATCATTATAACAAAATTGTAATTGGTTACTAGAAAAATAAATTATTTTTCTTAGATTACCATTATTGAAATCTAATTAATTTTACTATTTTCTATTTTTATAGAAAATATAAAAAAATTTACAATAGAATTTTTCTCCGTAACTATACTTTTAAGCATTTTACAAAATAAAAAATACGTAAAAATACTGAATCACTTGAAAAAGAAAATCTCTTAAAATTAGAAAATTTTTCATTTTATTGTTCTAAATTATATTAAAAGGTCAAAAAAGAAACTAGTATATTATAAAAATAAAAAAGAGAACAAAAAGAAAACAAACAATTTAGAAAACTTGATACGATAGAAGTAAGTAGTTATACTAAAAAAACAAAGAATTTAAAAGTTTTTTTAACAAAAAGAAATATTGTTCTCTTTTTCGTTAAAAAATTTTTCCTTGAAATAGTATATAAGGAGTGTTAAGCATGTCTGGTGCTACAGGAGAACGCCCTTTTTCTGATATTTTAACCAGTATTCGTTACTGGGTTATTCACAGCATTACAATTCCATCTTTATTTATTGCTGGTTGGTTGTTTGTGAGTACAGGTCTTGCTTATGACGTTTTTGGAAGTCCAAGACCAAATGAATATTTTACTGAAGATCGTCAAGAAGCTCCGCTTATTACCGATCGTTTCAATGCCTTGGAACAAGTGAAAAAATTATCTGAAGTAAATTAACGAGATTGCCACATGACTGCAAGAAAATCGTATACTTATCCAATATTTACTGTGCGTTGGCTTGCTGTGCATGCATTAGCTGTGCCTACAGTTTTCTTTTTAGGCGCGATTACAGCCATGCAATTTATTCAACGTTAAAAGCAAGGTTAGATTATTATGGCAAAACCCAATCCCAATAAACAAACTGTAGAATTAAATCGTACCAGTTTATACTGGGGACTTTTATTAATTTTTGTGTTGGCAGTTTTATTCTCAAGTTATATCTTTAATTAAAAACCGTGTTTGCTTTTCTTTTTTGCTGGTCTAAAAAAAAAACAACATACTGCTTTTTTAATTAATAAAAAAGCAATCACGGTTTCCCTTGATTAACGTTGTTAATCATGCAATTTCATTCCTTGATTTCTAAAAAATCAAGCAATTTGATTCCTTGATTAACGTTGTTAATTAAGCAATTTTATTTCCTTGATTAACGTTGTTAATTAAGCAATTTTATTTCCTTGATTAACGTTGTTAATTAAGCAATTTTATTTCCTTGATTAACGTTGTTAATTAAGCAATTTTATTTCCTTGATTAACGTTGTTAATTAAGCAATTTTATTTCCTTGATTAACGTTGTTAATCAAGGTCTCTACTTTATTATGACAGATAATAAAAGAAAAACCTTAATTATATTTTCTATTCAAGGTTTTTTGTTGATTTTTATATCACTATATATTTGATATAAAAATCAACGGAGAGAAAATTCCGTTATCAAGTAGTTGTTATTTTTTATGATATTTTTAGCAAAAAGTCTTGTTAAAAATTAAAAACAAATAAAAAATAACTAGTAAATAGTTTTACTTAATTGATACAAAAGTTTTTGTTTGTCTTTTTTAGTAAAACTAAAAAACTAGTATGTTAAAACAAACTTTAAGGTTCCAGTCTTAATTAGTTTTGCTAATTAAGTAAAAACGTTAAGAAAATGTTTTCAACGTATTATAGTTTTATAAAAAACTAACGGAATATACAAAACACCAATACCGTATATCAAGGAGATTTAACTATGTCCGATACTGGAACAACCGGTCGTATTCCTTTATGGCTCGTTGGAACCTTTGCAGGGACAGCGGTCATTGCTTTAGTAGGTATTTTTTTCTATGGTGCCTATGTAGGCTTAGGTTCATCATTATAAATTTTTTAGTTCCTTCATTACCTCGGCAATCTAAATACATAACTAAAAGGTTGTTACTGTCACTATTAACACACTATATTGTCGAGGTATGTGGGACTTAGTTAATACTAAGTAAAAAAGGCTAATTTTTTTCTTTTAGTTATAAATATAAAGAATTTTGTATCTAGTTAATTTAATTAAAAATAATATATTATTTTTTTATATGTCCTTTTTATACAGAAAGATTTTTATATGTCCTTTTTATACAGAAAGAATTTTGGAATATGTCAGTCTATTTTGAATGGAAAGTGAATTTTTTTATCTTTCCACTTATATTGTATATTTCTTTTTTTTTAGAAAAAAAGAAAGAAAAAAAGGTTTTTTAAATTTAACAAAAAGATCTACAAAGAGTTGATTAACAAAAAAACAAGCCCTGGTGGTGAAATGGTAGACACAATTGATTCAAAATCAATCGCCTAAAAGCTTGGAGGTTCGATTCCTCTCCAGGGCATTTATTTAATGATTTTTTTAATAGTCAATCTTCTTTTCTTGGACTTTTTTCAAAAAAAAAGAATAGTGAAAAATAGAACCAATACTAAAAAATAACAAGGTTGTCTTAAATTTTTTCTTTTCCTTAGTGTTTTCTATTTGTATTTGTATTTTTATTTATCCTTAGGCTTAAATAAAACTTAAAAAATAAAATATCGATCAATTTTATGAATTAAGTAATTTTTTTTACAAATAAATTTGATTCTCAAATACAAGATCTTCTTTCCAACCTTATTAGTTGGAAAGAAGATCTTGTATTTGATTTATTCAATTAAAACTTTATTTTCAACAAAAAATTAGAAAAATTTCCTTTTTTTGAAAATAAAATATGGTTTTACTACTGGATTAAAGTAGTGAATTTTTTACGTTTTTCGTAAGTAAATACTTGTGTAGAATTTTTTCTTTTTTTTTCTTTCTTTTTTTTCTTTCTTTTTTTCCTTTCTTTTTTTACATAGTAAAAAAAGAAAGGAAAAAAAGAAAGAAAAAAAAGACAAGTCAAAAAGATCAGAATTATTTTTCAAAATCTTTAAAATCAATCCAATTTTTAATTTTTCGTCGTGAAAATTTCCCAAATGAATTATGCAAAATTTTAATATCAGAAATAGCCATTTCTGTTTCGTTGGGTTCTTTTTGTTTTGAAAAAGAAACAAAATTACAAGAGATTTGTTGAATTTCTGCTTCACGTAAAACCTGTCTATTTAAAAGTTCAGATGCAATTTTGTCTAAATATTCTCGATTTTCATCGAGTAAAGATAAAGCTTTATTAAAACTTTGTAAAACAAAAGCATGTACTTGATAATCACGAATAATATGATGCAAGTCATTCCAAGTTCTCAAAGTTTTCTTAGTTAGTATTTTATTCAATAAATTTCCATGATAATATTCATCGGGCGGTACCCACTCAATATTAAATTTAGTTTCTTCCGGATTTGGAAGATATAAACGATACCAATTAGCACAATTGTGTTCAACAAATTCGAATTCTTGTGAAATAAGAAGTTGCCAGAAAGGATTGTATAGAAAATTTTGTGTGAACGGATGATTTATTATATCTTTTTTCTGTGAATAGACAATAGAAGGGAAAAATTCGATCAAACAAGTTATCTCTTTAAAAAAATCAATTTTTTCTGGAATTAATTCTTGTATATTTTTATTTGAAATAATTTGAGTTAATTGAGAAATCATTGTTGATTTAGAAAATATACACCATTTTTCAATACAATAACAAATTAAAACAAAAGCAAAACTTAAATCTTCAGCACCAAAACTAGACAGATTAATAAACTTACTAGACAGGCTAGGTTTATTTAATTGATAGTTTTGTAAAAATAAAATTTCTGCTGCTTTTCCACCATAGGAACCTATTATTCGATCTTCTAATTCGCAACGACGCGCACTTCGGAAAAAATATTTTTCAAGATTTGTTAAAATTTGTAAAGAACGTTTATTTTGAGGACGTGGCCAGAGATAACTAATAAGAGTAATAGGATGATTTTCTAAAATAGTGCTTAAAACAATTTTTCCAGCTTGATAATAAGCTATTCTATTTTTAAAAAAAGCACTCGCTTTTTTAGTTGGTTTTTCGATTTCATAGGTTGTAATTCTCTCAATTCCATGTTCAATGGTTTCAAGTGTATGCTTATTAATATCATTTAAAATTGCGTTTAAACTTGATTGATTCATAAGACTTGCTAAATCAGCAGCTGAAAAACCTATTGTTCGTCTTGATAAATAGTCCCAGGAAATATTTTCTTGATAAGTAAGAATTTTTCCATATAATTTGAAAATTTCAATTCGTTTTTTATAACTTGGTAAACCTAATTCAATAGTTTTGTCCAAACGACCAGGTCTTAAAAGAGCGGGATCTAAAATTTCTGGTCGATTTGTAGCACCAATGACAACTACACCTTTTCTAGTATGAACACCATCTAATTCAATTAACAATTGTAAGAGTAATTTTAATTTCTCATAACGAACTTGTTTTTTAGCATCATGTTTAATTTTAATTGCAATAGAAAGAGAAGAACTGTCTAGTTGATCACTATTATTCTCAGGAGATTGAAATAAAAGACCTGCTATTTGATCTGTTTTTTGGGAAAAACTTGTTTGTGAATGTTGTAAAAAATCAAATTTTGTTATAGTTAATTCAGGAGATTCTAAAGCTGAGATGATTGCATCTCCACCTATAATCTCTTGCATAACTTCTGATCTTTTTTGACCTACTGAATCAATTTCGTCAATAAACAGAATACAAGGAGCAAGTTTTCGTGCTTCTTTAAAAGCATATTCTAGTTTTAGTGATCCAGATTCTTTAGGTTTGACTAGAGAATTTCCTGAAACTGATACTACAGGAACTCCAGCTTCTCCTGCTAGAGCTTGCACTAAAAAAGTTTTTCCTGTACCTGGAGGTCCAATAAGTAAAAGACCTCGTGGCAAATTTTCACTAATAGAAACATCTCTTCCACTATTTCTCAAAAACCATATTAGTTCGGAAATTTCCGGTAATAAATTTTTTACACCACCAATATTTTGCAATCTTATTTTACTAGTTAAAAACACACGAAATCCCTTATCACGTTTACCTGATATAATTTCAATTTCGTGTTTAAGAGTCGGATCCAAAAGTCCAGCAGCGAAGGTAAATTCTGCCAAAAACCAAATTAATTCCTTCATATAATCTGTTATTATAAATTGACAAAAGTTAAACAATAAAACAGCTAAACATATTTTGGAACCAAGTAACCATGAACCAGAAGTGAAAGATTCACAATTATCTATAAAAAATAATAGTCTTTCTATTACTGGAGGCTTGATAGTTAGATATATTTTTTGAGAACCTATACTAGTTGAAAATAGTTTTTTATAACTAACTACATCCATCCTTTTAGGTAGGAGTTGATCAGAGAGTGCTGACAATGTTTTTATTTTTGGTCTTAAATTATCTAGTGAATATGAATAATCTACTGTGGAATTCAGAGCAAAATTTAGATTTGTATCCGCTAGATTTAATTTTTTCTCTTTCGAGTTAGAACCTATAGTCTCTGATTCTAGAAGTTCTATTTCTACCAAAGGAACAGGAAAAGACCCTGTGTTAAGTGTATAATAAGTTTCATGTTTTTTAATAGATGAAAAAGCTTGAGTCGAAAATTGTCTCCACTGTTCTGAATTTAAATCATTAATAACACCTTTTGTTTTAGAATTAAATACAGGGGTAAGTTGATAGTTAAATTGTTTTCCCAAAAGGCTACTTTTTGAATGTGCTAAAGGATTTAATGGAGATAAATAATTTTTAACCCAATCTTCGAAATTAGTTTCTGGATACCAATCTAAGCCTTTTTCATTATTAAGAGGAATACTAGAGAACTTTTTTTTTGTCTCAAAATATTTTGAATTAAAATTTCGATACTCTATACGAAAATTTGGAATTTCATTTGTAAAGCTATATGTTTTCAAAAAAGTGAAAGTTCCAGGAAAATTTATCTGTAATGTAATTTTATTTAAATTCCAGAGATGATAATTTTTTAAAAAATTATAAAAAAGATTATGGAGTAATAATTTATTAACTTGTCCTGAAGTCATATCAGGATAACTAAAACCTGATATTTGTCGAACATAAAAAAAACCTTTTCCTTTTAATTTTTTTATAACACCATCCGTAGTGCCTTTTATACTATTTATATCTTGCAATGTTAAAAAAGAACCTAAAGAATAAATTTTAGAATTATTTCTACTAGGAGATATATTTATACTTTGATTACTAGTTAATTGATTCAAAGCAGGTATTGGTTTTTTGCGAAACTCATTTTCTTTAGCAACAATTTCTTGTATTGTTTCTAACAAAATAGGTTGTCCTACTATTTTTTTATAATTTATTTTTTTGAAACATAATTGATTTGTATTTTTTAGCCAAAAATTTTTCTCAAAGGCTAGATTTGGTAAACTATTTTGATAGATCTGTTTTTTATTTCCAAAAGAGTTATCTAAATTTAACGTTGACTTTTTTAGAATTAAATTTTCGATTTTTAAAGGAATTTCATCTAAATTTAAATAAAATGTTTGTACTAGTGGTATATTTGTTGTTTTATTAAATGAAGTTAATAAAAATCTATTCAAGCCAAAATTAGGAGTAGTTTTTAGAAAAGGAGAAAATTCACTCGAGTTTTTAACTCTATTTTTTCGAGAACGATTAGTAATACTAGAAAAAAAATAATCTTGATTACGAAATTTTTTATTTAACGTTTTTGTTAAACAAAGGCAAGTAGGAGCCCATTCAACTTTTTCTATTCCGTTCCAAAAATCTTTTTTTGTTTCACTAAAATAGTGAAATGTCTCCCAATTTATAGTTTCTGTTGGAATACCAAAAGTTGGAAGAGTTTTTTGCATTAATATTTTTAATTGTTGATTTTGTTGTAAAAAATCATAAAAACCTAGAAAAAACGGTAATGTACTAATTATTGTAAATATACTCAACGATCTTGAATTTAATTTAACACGCATTCCATAACGATGTTGAGAAATTCTCAACTGAATTTTTGGAATGGTGTGTTGGCATAATTTTTTATAATTTTCTATATTCATATTCATGTATAATTTATTTTTATTTCTATCTTTTTTACTAGAAATATATACATATTAATTATAAAACATAGTAAAAAAAAGTCAAAAACAAATAACAAAAAAGAAAACACTTTTTAAAATTTTTTACAAAAAGAATAACTAGTTTTTAAGAAAACCTAGTTTGTTCTATTATATACTGTTTAATATTTTAATAAAATTTAACAATAAATACTCTCTAATTAATCGTAATGCTCTTTTATTTCATGTCTATATAAATTATTTTTCTAAAAAGAAAAGCTTTTTAATTAAAAAAGTACTAGTTTTATAATGTAAATAATTATATTAATATTAATTTTAAGTATATTTTTATTTTTGAATCAACAAAACTTTCTTCTAACTTAAATAGACTAAGAAAAAATAAAGAATAAAAAAGTTAACCAGAAATTTCAAAAATTTGAAATTTTTGGAAAATATTAAAAAATTAATAAGATTTTTTCTAGCAATAATTTAAAATTGCAATTATAAAAAATTTAGTTTTTAGCTTATTGATATCTAATAAAAACTAATCAGTTTTATTTTTAAAAATATACTTGATTTTTTTTCCTTTGTTTATTATATAGTTAATTACTATATTGCCTTTGTAACTCAGATAGGTAGAGTATTTGCATGGTAAGCAAAAAGTCGCCGGTTCAAATCCGGTCTTAGGCTGAAATTCCTTTTTACGTTTTTAAATAACAACTCTTTCTTTTGTTTTGCAAAAATCAAAACTCCTTGCAAAGGAACCCAAATAGAATTATTAGTTATAATAAATTTTGCTATTTCGAATAAATTTTAAATTCATTTTAATTAATATAATGATTACTATTGAAACTGACTAATTAAATTCTATAATCACGTACCTTTTTATTATTACTAGAAAAATTAATGCTTAATTAGCAGAGATATTAAAGGAAATGAAATTGCTTGAATAACCACGTTAATCAAGGAAATCAAATTGCTTGATTTTTTCTAAAAATTAAGGAGGTCACTGCTTGATTTTCTGTGATAATCAAGAAAATGAAATTGCTTGAATAACCACGTTAATCAAGGAAATCAAATTGCTTGATTTTTATAAATCAAGGAAATGAAATTCCTTGATTTTTAGAAATCAAGGAAATGAAATTGATTGATTTTTTAGAAATCAAGGAAATTCATGAAAATTCTCGATTTCCTGAAAAAAAAACTCTTGCATTAGTAGAAGTGAAAACTAGAATTTAAAAGATAGATCGACTTTTAAAAAGTAAGTTCGTTGAAATAGTAGCAGCATAATCAATAATTTCATGAGCATTACCTACTTGTTGAATTTTACCAGTATCCAGAATAACAATTTCATGAGCAAGTTCCATAGCTTCCTGATAATCATGTGTTACAAAAACAGTAGTAACTGGAATTTGTTGATGTAAAGTTCTTAGCCAACTTCGTAACTGTTTACGAATTTTTGCATCTAAAGCTGCAAAAGGTTCATCAAGTAATAAAACTTTTGGTTCACATGCTAAAGCTCGTGCTAAAGCTATTCTTTGACGCTGACCTCCTGAAAGTTGTTTGGGATAACGGTCTGCAAATTTTTCTAATTCAACTAATTGTAATAATTCATTTACTCGTTGTTTTTTTAAACCTATGTCAATATTTCGAACATCTAAACCAAAAGAAATATTTTTAGCTACAGTAAGATGTGGAAATAGTGCATAATTTTGAAAAACAAAACCGATTTCGCGTTGTTGTAAAGGCACTTTAGTTGCATCTTGTCCCTCTAACCAGATTCGTCCAGAATCTGGGATTTCAAGTCCAGCTAAGATTCTTAATAATGTTGATTTTCCGGAACCTGATGGGCCTAATAATCCAACTAATGACCCATTTTTAATTTCTAAATTAACTTGACTTAATGCTTGATAATTACCAAAAGTTTTTGAAATATTTTCAACTAAAATACTCATAATAAAAAATTTAAAAAAGCTGTTCTTTTTTATTATTATAAAATTAATAAAGTATTTTTAAAAGCGGTTTTTCCTTTGTTTTTTCATTCTTTTTTTGCTATTTTTTTTTGCTATTTCGCAAAGCAAAAAAAAATAGCAAAAAAAGAATGAAAAAACAAAGAAACATATAAACTATAAAAAAATGAAAATATTATTTTTCATTTCAATATTTTAATACTTTTCTTTGCAAAATTAAACACTAGAATTAAAGAATTCACTATTCTCTAAAAAAAACCAAAGTGTATAATTAAAAAATTAATCACGAACTTTCCTTGATTTCTAAAAAATCAAGCAATTTCATTCCTTGATTTCTAAAAAATCAAGCAATTTCATTCCTTGATTTCTAAAAAATCAAGCACTTTCATTCCTTGATTTCTAAAAAATCAAGCAATTTCATTCCTTGATTTCTAAAAAATCAAGCAATTTCATTCCTTGATTTCTAAAAAATCAAGCAATTTCATTCCTTGATTTCTAAAAAATCAAGCAATTTCATTCCTTGATTTCTAAAAAATCAAGCAATTTCATTCCTTGATTAATGTTGTTAGCAATTTGATTAGCATAGCTACTTAAACAAATTGCTTGATTATCACAGCTAATTAATCAAATTCTTTAATTACCGCAACTAATTAAAAAAAATTAGAAAAATTATTTCACAATATTAGAATCAAAAACTGTTCGAACTTTAAATTCTTGAAAACAAGGATTTAACCATTTAGTATGCGCCCCAGAAGCAAGATGAAAAGCTTTTTCAATTACATCAGTATGCATTTTTTGAATTTCTTGATTATTTCCAAAAACTTGTAAAAGAAAGTTAAATTCTTTTACTAACGAACTATTTTTAGAATCCCAAGAATTTTTCCAAAAACGACGTAATTGTTCTTGTTTTACTTTAGTAATAGGGCTGTATTCTCCATAGAGTACTTTTCCACAAGTTTTTAATGGTGATTCTTTATATAAAGTAATTGTCTCAGATAATGCTTGTTTTAAAAATGATCTCGGAACAATAAGGTCTAAAAGACCATGATGTAATAAATATTCAGCTGTTTGGAAATCATCTGGCAATTGTTCTTGTAACGTTTGTTCGATAACTCGACGTCCTGCAAAACCAATTAAAGCTTTTGGTTCTGCAAAAATTAAATCACCTAACATAGCAAAACTTGCTGTAACACCACCTGTAGTAGGTGAAGTTAATACAGAAATATATAAAAGTTTGGCACAATTTTGATGAACATGCAAGGCAGCAGAAATTTTTGCCATTTGCATTAAACTAAGAATACCTTCCTGCATACGAGCCCCGCCAGAAGCACAAACAAGAATAAGAGTTAACCCTTCTGCTGTAGCATATTCGATTAAACGCGTAATTTTTTCTCCAACTACGGAACCCATACTACCACCCATAAAATTAAAATCCATAACCCCAAGAGCTACTGGAATTCCATCTAAAAGACCTGTACCGGTTTGAACTGCATCTTGAAGACCTGTACGTTCTTGTGCTTCTTTTAATCTTTCTGTATATGCTTTTTGATCTTTAAATTCTAAAGGGTCACAAGGAGATACTATTTCATCTAACGGTCGCCATGTGTTAGTATCAATCAAATGCTCAATACGTTCATTACTATTCATTTGAAGATGAAAACCACAACCAAAGCAAACACGTTGGTTTTCTTTCAAATGTTTAATATATAAAATTACTCCACAATGATCACAACGTGTCCAGAGACCTTGAGTACTATCTGGATTTGCTTTATTATATTTCGGTGCATTTAATAATTTTAATTTTCGTTGATCTTCGATCCAAGAAAGTATAGACATAATTACTAATTATCTTTTTATTTCTAGTTTTAATTTTCTCACTTTTTTAATTTAAAAAAGGGCGATAAACAATACAAAATTTAATAAATTAAAGAATACAATTATTGATTTTATATGTTGAAAAAGAAGAGATAAATTAATCTTTCTAGAAGAAAATAGAAATAGAATATAGCAATTTATACTCTATTTCTATTTTCTTCTAGAAAGATTAATTTATCTCTTCTTTTTCAACATATAAAAAAAGAGAAGCCATTGCTACTGCTGGGAAAACAAGTCCAACTAAAGGTACTAAAATACTTGGTAGATCTTGAGCACTCATAAATTTTTATAACTCCATTTCTAGAAAAAATTTTGAATAATATTTATAGATTTTTTCTGGATGAATTAAGTTAAGAGAATAAAATCTAAAATATGAATCTTTTTTTATTATATCTCTATTCTTAAACAAGAAAAAGAGCTTACACTTTTTTCTAAAAAAAAGAAGACTCAATAGGCCCTACCGGATTCGAACCGATGACCCGCTGCTTGTAAGGCAGCCGCTCTACCAGCTGAGCTAAAGGCCTTTGTAATTTTTTATATATTTTAAAAGAAATAAAAAAAAAATGCAAAATAAAAACAATATTAAAAAATTTCCTTTGAACAAATAAGAATAAATTTTTAAAAATCGATAAAAATCGAAAAAAATAAACTATTTAGTATCTTTTTTTTAAATAAAAAGATAAATATTCTTATAAGTAAAACTAGCTGGTTCCTTTTCCTTTCCTTTTCTTTGCTTTCCTTTCCATTTCCAAAAAGCAAAGCTTATTCCTTTCCTTTCCAAAAAGCAGAGCTTTTTGGAAAGGAATAAAAACTAAAGTTTTTTGGAAAGGAAATGGAAAGGAAATGGAAAAAGAAATCAAACAACGACTAATAATAGTTTTTCTTTTTTAGAACAATTATTTCTATTTCTGTGGACTTATTCTTGTCTTTAAAACTAATCCCGTTCCGGTTGGAATTACTTGTCCTAAAATTACATTTTCATGTAATCCTCTTAAAAAATCTTTTTTGTTGGCCAAAGCGCTTCGAACTAAAACTCGACTAACTTCTTGAAAACTCGCAGATAATAAAAAACTTTCAGATTGTAAAACACTTTTTGTAATTCCTAAAATAATCGGTTCATAAATTGCTGGACGTTTACGTTTATCTACTAAAGAAAGTTTAGAATTTAATTTCTGAATTCGTGTAAATTGAATAAGTTCACCTGGTAATAATCCGGTATCTCCACCAGTTAATATACGTACACGCGTTGTCATTTGACGTACAATAATTTCAATATGTTTTTGAGAAATGTTTACTCCTTGAGAAGAATAAGCTTGTAATATACTTTGAACTAAAAAATATTGTATTTTATTGAAACTTTGAGTTACTGCTTTTGCTAAATTAGTATCAATATTGCTTGTCGAGAATTTTTCCGACTTTAAAGAAAATAAAAAATATCTTTTTAAACGAGTATGTATACTATTTGGAATAAGAGTACCACCTTGAGTCTCTCGTGCTTCAAAAAGTTGTTCAATTTTTGGAATACCTTGAACAATATCTTGAGTTTGTAAACGTTGAGATTTGAGTGTAACTAAAAGATCATTCTTTTGTATTAAATCATTTTTAAAAACGTGAAAAATTGCACGATTAGACGCTAAAAAAGGGATTCCTAAACGAATAGTAAATTTATTAAATTTTTTATTTAAAATTAGACCACCAGTAGATGAAGTTATGTTAGGAAAAATTTCTGTACCAGAACGAATAATATGACCTAATTTAATTTGTTTATTTTTCGTTAAATTTATTATATCACTACTAGTATTTGTTGGAATTTTTGAGAGATCTAAAGTCACAATATTTTGAGTTGTTAAAATACAAATAATACTAGTATTTTTTATATATTTAAAATGTCTAAATTCCCCATAGTTTTTTATTTTTATAAAACCTGTGGAAATTTTCGTAGAAGGTAGAACCCAATTATCTTGAAACACTTGAAAATAAAAACAACTATTTTCAGGTAATAAAAGAAAATTATAGAAAAATATATTTATACCGCGAATTGGTATTTTATAATTTTTTAAATAGGTTGATAGTAAACAACTCAGATTTACTTTTTTAAACACTAATTGTGAATTTAAATTAATTAATACTTTAAAAAAAGGTTTTCTAGAAACCCACCCTCCTGTTTTTGAAAAAATTATTTGAAATTTTTTTGTTATTTTAGTTTTTTGATAAATAGTTTTTTTTTGTTTTGTAAATAATCGAGAATTAATCAACTGATAATTATTAACTTTTTTAATACGGATCCATTGTTTTAGCAGATCTCTATTTTTCAGTAAAGTATACTCGGTTAGAGGACGAATAATTAAAAAAGAATTTGTTTGAAATGTAGAACTAGTTTTCACTTTTTTTCGGAAAGGTCGATAAATAATTGTGTTTTTACTAGTAACTCCTCTACTCAAGCAATTTTCTTGAGTGTTTGTGTTGTTGAAGTTTTGTCCTTGATGTAGTTTCTGATTAAACAAATTTCCATAAATTCTTTTATAATAGAAAAAACATTTGTTAAAATTTTGCGAAAATTCACTAGAAAAATGTTCAGCATTAACTGTAAAATAATTATTTTTACTATTTTGTTTTTTTAGTTGTAAACAGTTTTGTTGTAAAAAAGTTTTCCAGTCATACCAACTATTTAAAGAATAGTTATTTATTGTTTTATGGTGTAATGATTTAATCACTCCTATTTTCAATTTAGGAATTTTTTCAATACAAATTTTTGAATTCGGAAATAGTAAATTATCAAAAATTTTTCCTTGTTGAGAAAGTAGCATTTTTTTTGATGTTTTAAAATGAGTACCTAATTTTTTTGTAATTGGAACATAAACCCAACTTTTAGTTTTTTGAAAAAAGCCTACAAAAAAATTTGAGTTTTTATAAAGAGAATCTTTAGTTTTTTTCAAAGCAGAATTTACAAAACTACTTTTTTTAGCCAAACTAGAAGAAGTTTTTTGTGTAGAAGAAAAAAATTGAGATTTAGCCACTAGTACTTTTTCATTTTTTTGTAAAAAGTTTTGCTTTTTACAAGTAAAAGGCAATTCTTTTATATTTTGTAAAATAGGTTGAGTTGAAATGGTAGTAACAATACTATGGGATTGTAACAATACAGTTGTATTTTTCCTTGTAGAACTTGTTAAATTTAAAAAATAATTGTTTTCACGTTTTTTAAACAAGAGTGGATAATGAATTTTTAACTTGTCTATTTTTTTTGGAACATAAAAAAAACTACCAGCAAAAAAATCATTATTACTACAAGAATTTTTATTTGAAAAAGAAGGTGAATTAACTAACTTCTTCTTTTTTCCTAGGGAATATAATAAAAAATTCCAAACATAGCCAGCATCTCCTAAATATGAGACACTTGGATACCATATTAACAAATTTTCAAGTTGTTTTTTATTAAAAAAGAAAAAGTCTTTAGTGATTGAATTTTGTTTAGTAAATATTGAAGATTTTTTTACCGCACTAGAATATGCTACTTTATGAAAATTTATAGTATCTAACGGTAAAGAAACAAAAAGTAGACCTAGAGAAGGTTTATTTAAAATACTTGTAAAAATACTTCTGTGACTTACATAAAAATTATGTTGAAATAAAGAACTTTTACAAGACACTAAATCACCAGGACGTATAATAGTACTTGCCACATGGATTTCTTTTTGATTTTCTCCAGAAAAAACCCAAAAAGTTCCTAATCCGTTTAATGTTAGAATATAAGGACCTATTTCCTTTTGTTTTTTTTTAGTTTTTTTAACTTTTTTCTTATTTTGAGAAAGTTGTAATTGTTTGAAAGTTAGTATGCATTGTAAATAAATTTCTCCATCAATCGGAGAAAAAACAGGAGAACTTGATTGATTTGGTTTTTGTAGAGATTTTTTAATTTGTGAATATTGTGCTAATAGTTGTCCAGCTTTCACACGTTGACCTTGTCTTACTACTAAAATACTACCTGGAGGTAAATCTTGTTTTTTTAAAGAATAATTTATTTTATTTGTTTGTAACGATTTCAAATTTAAAATGATATCTTGAGTACTAGTGTTGATATTTTTTACCATATACAAAATTTCACCATTTGGTGTTCTAACAAAATGCCCAGGTAATGCTTGAGAATACTCAATAATTCCATCATATGGCGATACATAATATTTCATTAATTGATCTGAAAAAACACCAACACCACCTGTATGGAAAGTACGCATTGTTAATTGGGTACCTGGTTCACCAATAGATTGAGCTGCAATAACACCAACAGCTTCTGCTATACTTACTAAAGTTCCATGTGCTAAATTCCATCCATAACATAATTGACAAAGTGAATTTTCTGCTTGACAAGTTAATGGAGAACGTACAAAAACTTGTTTATAGTTTTTTGCTATTAATTTTGCTAAAGTTGGTGAAAGTAGTTGATTTCTTTTTATAGTCAAAGTTTCAGTTATTTGTAACTCTTGTGCTAAAACACGACCTATCAAATGTTGTTGTAAATCTTTATTATTTAATAGAAATCCTTGAGTTGTCTTACAATCTTTTATGGAAATAATAACATGTTGGGCTGCATCAACTAAACGTCGAGTTAAATAACCTGAAGTTGCTGTTCGTAACGCTGTATCAACTAAACCTTTTCGTGCACCATAGCAAGAAATAAGATATTCAGTTAGTGTTAAACCTTCACGAAAATTACTTTGAATTGGAAATTCTAATATAGCACCTTGAGGATCGGCCATTAATCCCCTAAGTGCAACAAGTTGACGAACTTGAGAAATATTTCCTCGTGCTCCTGAAAACGCCATCATATAAAGAGGATTTACTTGATTTGTATTTTTAAATTGTTGCACAGCCATTTTTTTAAGATTTTCACTCGTTTGATTCCAAGTTGAAATCATTCGTTGAAATTTTTCAACACTTGTTAAATTTCCAAAATCTATTTGTTGTTGAAATAAAGAAATATCTGCTTGTGCTTGAGAAATTAAAAAAGATTTCTGTAATGGAATTTCAAGATCATCTAATCCTAAAGAAATACCTGCTCTAGTTGCTTGATGAAAACCGACTTGTTTTAGTGTTTCTAAAAAATCTACTGTTATTTTTCCACCATATTGTCGCATTAACCAACCAATGAGACTTTTTAATTGATTTTTATCAAAACAGGCGTTAAAAAAATAATTTTTTCCAGAATTTCTAAATGTTGATTTTGACATAATAAAATCTCATCCTTTTTTAGTTATTTTTTTATACTTTGTATTACCATCTTTTTTTACTTTTTTATTAGTAGCAATTTATTCTGAGTAGCACGTTTTCCTCGCCGTGTACTAGACAACGCTTTTTACAAGACGAGGAAAACGTGCTACTCAGAATAAGAAAAATTACAAAGAGTTACCAAGTGGAATTTTATTATGAAAAAACACCCGACCTGGTGTTGTACGAATGTACATAGAATTTCTACTAGTATTAAAAATAGAAAAACTATTACTAAATTGTTTTGGTTTTTGTAATTCACGATCATGAAAAATATAGTCTGATTTACCAAATAAATCTAATCTAAATTCAATAGGTTGTTCTGTAGATTTCGAATCATGTTCACCACTAAAATTTTGTATGATTCCAAACCAACGTACCCAAATAGGCGTATGAGTTTTAATTATGCCTTGATTATAAGCTTGTTGAACTTGATTTAAAGTAGAAAAATAAAATCCAGAACAAAAAACATCTCCTGTTTTAGTTGTATTTGTTTTATAAGTCTTTAGTTTTGAATTTTTGAAAATTGTTAAATAGTAACAACCTAAAACCATATCTTGACTAGGTAAAAGTAATGGTTGTCCAGAAGCTGGAGCTAAAATATGATTACGAGACCACATTAAAAGAAACGCTTCTGAACGAGGAGCTGATCCAAGAGGAATATGGACTGCCATTTGATCTCCATCAAAATCAGCATTAAATGCTGAACAAACAAGAGGATGTAATAAAATAGCTTTTCCTTCAACCAATCTCGGTAAAAAAGCTTGAATACCTAAACGATGTAAAGTCGGTGCTCTATTTAATAAGACAGGATGTTTTTGCAGAATTTCACGTAAAAGAGACCAAATTATAGGTTTTTTTTGCGTAATAATATTTTTCGCAGCTGTAGTTGTTAAGGCAATACGTTTATTTCGAAGTTTTTGAATTAAAAAAGGTTGAAATAGTTGAATAGCCATTTGTTTTGGAAGTCCACATTCATAGATTTTCAACTTTGGTCCAACAACAATAACAGAACGACCCGAATAATCAACACGTTTTCCTAAAAGATGTTGTCGAAAACGTCCTTTTTTTCCTTTTAGTGAATCTAATAAAGATTTTGTTGTTTTACCAGAATCGATACTTCCAGTTTTAAATAAACTATCAACTGCTTCTTGAACTTGACGTAAATTATAACACCAAGAAGCCCAACTCCCACTTAACGCAGTATCAAAAATTTTAAAGTTTGTTACACAATTAACTCTTTTATTACGAGTTAACACTTTTCGATAAAGACTATTAATATCAGAAACTAGAAGTTCACCTTGAATTGACATTATTGGTCTTAAACCGGGCGGTAATACGGGTAAATAACGTAAAATCATCCAAGCTGGATTCATACCGGTATTAAAAAAATCACGAAAATATTGTAAACGTTTTACTTGCTTTTGTTGATATTCTTTTATACGAGTTATTTTTTTTAGAACTCTATTTCTTTCGTCATCCCATTCTCCGTCAATGGGATACCATTTTAATTTTGCTTGCAAATAAATAATATATCTTTTTGCAAGATAATGATGTAATATTAACTCTTGATATAGTGGTAATATTTTAAAATTGAAAAGAATTTTTTCAAAAACAATACCACCTGTTTGAATAGGATAACATTGTTCGTGCTGCGGTATGTGTTTTGTTGTATTACTTTTTATACCTTTTTGAAAACTATAATAAGGATTAACTTTTTCATATGCTTTTCCTTGTTCTGAAATATAAAATAAAAAATCTTGAATATTTTCAACCTGTTGCCAAGTAGCATTATATGTTATAGCATACAGTAATAAATCGGTCTCTAATTTTTTTGTTATTACAACTGTATTTTTTAAATCACCAAATAATTTAGGTTTTTTAGAAATTTTTTTATTATTTTGAGAAAAAATAAATTTTTGACGAATTGAATAACTCTGTTTGTTCCATTTCCATTCCATTTTCTTTCCTTTTCGTTTCTTTTCCAAAAAACTAACGTTTTTATTCCTTTCCAAAAAGCTTTGCTTTTTGGAAAGGAAAGGAATAAAAACGTTAGTTTTTTGGAAAGGAATAAGCTTTGCTTTTTGGAAAGGAAAGGAAGAAGCTTTAGCTTTTTGGAACAAAGCAGAGCTTGGTTCCGTTTGATTTCTTTTCCAAAAAGCTAAAGCTTTTTGGAAAAGCAACCAGTTATAGCTTGGTCCCAAAAAGCTTTGCCATTTTGGAACCAGCTGGCGCTTAGTTCCAAAAAGCTTTAGCTTTTTGGAAAAGGAAAAGCGACGACGAAGTGCAATTACTTCGTTTCCAAGAAACTCTAACTTGTTGTAAAACAAGAAGTAAAAGGGAAAACCACCAGGTGTTTCTTTTGGTAAAGGAACCAAAAAAGGTAAAATGGATTTAGTTTTAACAAGAAAACATAGATTTTTCTCGAAACTCAACTTATTTTTTTGAATTCGAGTAGCCTTTTTAAATAGTACTCGCTGTATTAATATATTGCCTAAAAACACGTTAAAATAAGGTGATAATTTGCAAAATTCAGTTCCATACATTATTGCTTGAATTCTTTTATTAGACCAATCTAAACATAAACCTAATGGCGATGGCTTATGTGTTGCATATAAAGTATGAACAATAGGTTGTTTAAGTTTAATATATCCTAAACGATACCGACGAACTCTTGATGTAGTTAGCTCAACTCCACACTTTAAACAAAAACCCATATAAATTTTATTTGATTTTTTACCACAAGCACACATATAATCAACTACAGGACCAAAAATTTTTTGACAAAAAAGTCCATTAGGTTCCGGTTTTAATGTTTTATAATTTACTGTTTCCCAACTAGTAACTTCACCAACAATTTCACCAGTTGGTAATTCACGCTCTGCCCATTGTTTAATTTGTTTAGGCGATGCTAATCCAATTTCTACTTGTTGAAATTTTTTTTGCATAAATTAGACTTAATCTCTATATTTTGTTGTATTTATAATTTTTTCTTTTTTCCTAAATAGAAATGGAAAGGAAAAGGAAAAAGAAAAGCCACTAAACCAAAGAGATAAACTTTATTATTTAGAAAAAAATAAATTCTAGTTTTAACAAGTAAGTAGAATTAAATCAAGTTCCAAAAACTTGATTATATAATTTCTAATTTATTTAAATTTTCAGGTTTAATTGTATCAGTCTTTTTATCATATTTATAAAGTTGTAAATTAAAACAAAGGGATTGTAATTCACGAAGGAGAACTTTAAAACTTTCTGGTTGATTAAATTTTAAATTTAAAGAATGATTTTTATAAATTCGAAAAACAGTTTCTTTTCGTCCATCAATATCATCCGATTTTATTGTTAAAAGTTCTTGTAATGTATATGCAGCACCATAAGCTTGGAGTGCCCAAACTTCCATTTCTCCTACCCTTTGACCTCCATTTCGAGCACGACCTCTTACAGGTTGTTGTGTTACAGCAGAATAAGGTCCTGTTGCACGAGCATGAATTTTGTCATCTACTAAGTGAATTAATTTTAACATATAAGCATATCCGACTGTTACAGGTTGATCAAAAGATTCTCCGGTTCGCCCATCAAATAATTTAATTTTTCCTGGATGTTCTGGTTCAAATAACCAAGGATTTGCTGTTTTTAAAGATGCTTGATAAAGTTTTGAATATACTAAACTTCGAGATGCTTGAGCACCAAATTTTTCGTCAAATAATTCAATTTTGTAAGATTCATTCAAATATTTTCCTGCTAGGCCTAGTAAAGATTCTAAAATTTGCCCAACATTCATTCGGGAAGGTACACCTAACGGATTTAAAACTATATCTATTGAATTGCCATCTGGTAAATAAGGCATATCTTGACATGGTAATATTTTTGAAATAATGCCTTTATTTCCATGACGACCCGCCATTTTATCACCGACTTGTATATTTCTTTTTTGAAGAAGAGCAACACGTACACGTAAAATTTCATTTTTTGGGGCCAGCGCTAAAACATCAACTTCTTTTGGTGGTAGTACTTGTACATCTAAAACAAATCCTTCTACACCTTTTGGTACTCTTAGACTTGTATTTTTAAAACTACTCGTATCACGTTGCATAATCACATTATAGAGTTTTTCATATTGCTGTTGAACAGAAGGTCCTTTTGGCTTTAATGGGCTAATTTTTCCAACTAAATAATCTCCTTCTTCGACCCAACTTCCAATTTCAATAAGACCTTTGGAATTTAAACGTTGAAGTTGTAAAATATCTTTTACAGAAGCATCAATTTCTAAAGGAATTTTATTAGTAATTGTTTCAAGTCCATATTGAGTGTTTTTAACTTCAACTTCATAATAATCGATATGTAATGAAGTAAAAAGCTCTTTTTCAATTAGTTTTTCGCTAATTAAAATAGCGTCTTCAAAATTATAGCCTTCCCATGGTAAATAAGCAATTAGGACATTTTTACCAAGAGATAATTTACCCTGTGAACTAGCTGCGCCATCTGCAATTATATCACTTCTTTGAACCCAATCACCTTCCTTTCTATTTGGTCTTTGAGTAATCCAAGTACTTTGGTTTGTTCGTTGATAAGGATCAAAAAAATAACACTGTCGATTTTCTAGAGATGATTTTTGTTTTTTTATTTGTAATAGATTTAAAAAACTGTTTTTCAGCTTTTTTTTAGACCAGAAATTATCCTTCTTGCATTTCCATTTCCTTTCCATTTCCTTTTCCATTTTATTTCCTTTCCTTTCCAAAAAACTAATGTTTTTATTCCTTTCCAAAAAACTAATGTTTTTATTCCTTTCCAAAAAGCTTTGCTTTTTGGAAAGGAAAGGAATAAAAATATTAGTTTTTTGGAATAAAAACGTTAGTTTTTTGGAAAGGAAAGGAAAGGAAAGGAATAAAAGTGAAAGCTTTTTAGAAAATAAAATTTCAGAAGAATTTTTTAAATATTTAGTACCATGGGAAAATTTGTGAATTTCAGAAAAAGTATTTTTCTGATAAGGTAAAACAAAATTCAATTTTTTTGTTTTAGGTAAAAAAGTTAAATGTGTAAAGAAAAAATTCTGTGAATTTTGTTTTTGACTGAGAGGTCTATAGATTTTTAATCGACTAATTTTATCGAATTTATTTATCCTAAAACTCTTAGAAAAATTTCCGTGTTTGAAATTCTGATTAGAAAATGAAAATATATATGAAAATTTTTTAAATATTTTTTTAACCTTACAAAAAGGTAATTCGTGATTTTTTGCTTTATATACTTGAATTTGTGTGGAAGATATTGCAGTAATATATCCTGTTTTACACGAACATATTGCGTGATTTACGTCACAAATTACTCTAGTTTCTAAACCTGTAGAAACACGAGCACTTTCTGGTCTTAATAACGGAACTGCTTGTCTTTGCATATTTGAGCCCATTAAAGCTCGGTTAGCATCATTATGTTCTAAAAACGGAATTAAACTTGTAGCAATAGAAATCATTTGTAATAATCCTACTGAATGGAGAGTTATCTGATTCCATAAAGCATATTCAAAGTTCGAATTTTTTCGAACCGGTAACCCTGTTTTTGGTAATTGATTTAAAACTCCACCACAAATATCTGCTGGAGCTAAAATAGAACAAGATTCTTTTTGGGGCGTAAGAAAAAGAGCTTTTAAGTCTTTTTGTATTTGACCTTTAAAAACAAGAAAAAACGGTGTTTCTAAAGTACCATTAGAATTTGGTTGTGTATATACTGTAAAAGAATTAACAAGACCTGCATTTTGACCTTCTGGTGTTTCAATTGGACACAATCTTCCGTAATAAGTTGGATGAATCCCTCTAATTTGAATTGTAGTTTGTTTTGTAGTAACACCTCCTGGACCTAAAACAGTTATTCGACGTTTATGTGTTATTTCAGCTAAAGGATTTGTTTGATCCATAAATTGTGAAAGAGTTCCACTCGTAAAAAAACTTTTCCAACTTTTACTAATATACTTGCTTAATAAAAATCTATTAAAACGCCAAAATGTTCCACAATCACTCGTTGATATATTACTAAATTTTCGAGTAAGTACTCGTTGGAATTCCTGTAAACCGCGAATTAATTCATCATATAAAAATTCTCCACAACCTCTTATTGTTTTATTATTTAAACTATCAATTTCATCTGGTAATTGTTCATCAACTAAAACTTTTAAACATGTTTTTGTTGCTAAAAGAATATCACGAGTTGTTAATTTTGTTTCATTTAATGATAAAGTACTTCCTAATTTTTCACAAAATTGTTTTCGACCATTAATGCCTATATTTCGGTTTTTAAGATTCCATACATATTTCCAAAAAAAGTCTTTTGCAGTTTCATCAGTGACAACTTGGTCTCGTGTTTGGGAAGTATATTCAAGAAAATGGGCATAAAGATATCTTTGAGCTTGTTTTTGTGTAAAAGGATGACTTCGTAAATTACTACGTTTTAATATACGATCATTACGTGTTTTTCCATCTAGACTTAAAGATTTTACTAAACTAACCTTTACTATTTCATAATTACCAATAGTGGTCTCAATGTCCAAATGCGAAAGGCCTAAAGCTTGAAGAAAAACAATTACAGAAATTTTTCTACGCAAAATTCTTGTAGTAATCCAAAGACGATATTTTTTATCTATTGTTATGTTTATCCAACTTCCTTGCTCTGGAACTATTCGTATAATAGGTAATCGTGTTTGTGAATCTTTTGGAAGAATATAAACTCCAGGATTTCTAATCATTTGATGTAAAACTACTCTTGGAATACCATTAATTACAAAATGACCTTGTTTTGTTAAGAGGGGTAAAAACCCAAGGAGAAGCCATTCAAGTCTATTTTTTTTCCATCCAGAAAATTTAACAACAACTGGAATATAAATTCCAGATCCATAAGTTTTTCCGAAATAAATTGCCTTTTTTGGTTTTATTTCAGGTTTTTTAAATTGTATCGAATCTGGAAAAAAACCAATTTCTAATTTATGATTACTTTTTTTAAAAACTAGACTTTTTTTTTGTTTTAAAGCATTAATAAGACCAAATACAATAAAATTTTGAAAACTATATCGTTGAATATTAACTAAATCTGGAATTAAAACCTGTGAATCATTGTAATAAAACCTTGTAGTAATTTGATTACTATTCAAATAATTTTTTTCAGTATTAGAATTATTTAGAGAAAACATTTTATTTATTATTTTTGTTATAATGGAGATAACTTTTATGTAACTAGAATTAAAAATAATTTTGTTCTAGTTTTTCTATATATACTAAAAGGTTCAAAACATAATAAATTTTAAATTTGTTTATAAAAAAAAGGCGGTATAGCCAAGTGGTAAGGCAGGGGATTGCAAATCCCCCATTCCCCAGTTCAAATCTGGGTGCCGCCTTGTTTCTTAAGAAAATCAATTTTATCTTTTTAAACGATAAAATAGATAACAAATATTTTATTTTTTTATTTTTTATTTAATATTAATTAGTAGGTGTAGTCCATGAAAAAGAAAATTTTATTATTTTTATTTTCAAGGGAAAAGTTTTATCAATTTCTTTTTCAGTGAAAAGTTTTCTCAAAATTAAAACAATAATATTATTCTTTTCTTTTCGAGGCAAAAGTTTTCTTGCTTCTAAATAAGCATCAAGAAAATAAGTAAAAAGGATAATTTTTTGTTAGGAAACCCTCTGTTTTTATAAAAGATATTTTAGAAATTTCTTTTTTCTATTTGAAAAATTTTTTTTCTTTTTTTTAATAAAAACAAGAACGAAAAAAAAGGATTCATTGTTACTTTTAAAAAGTATATCTCCTGGCATTATCAACCCTTAATGTTGCTACTTTTCAGTCCTCACATGTTTCATAGTTAATTTCCCGAGAACAATGAATCCTATGTTAAAAGGATACCATAATATTATGCAATTTGTCGATAAAGTAAAAATAAAAATAGCATTGAATTTTCAATGCTATTTTATCAAAACAAAAACAAAGCCTTATTAAAATAAACCTAAAGTTAATGAAATATCAATTGGTAATGCTGCACCAATTCCTAGCCAAATAGCAACCACAGTACCAATTAAAAAAACTGTAGTTGCAACCGGTCGACGGAAGGGATTTTGAAACTTATTAATATTTTCAATAAAAGGAACAGTAATTAAACCAGCTGGTACTGCTGCCATAAGAAGAACGCCTAATAATTTATTAGGAACTACACGTAAAATTTGGAATACTGGATAAAAATACCACTCTGGTAAAATTTCTAATGGAGTTGCGAAAGGATTCGCAGGTTCTCCAATTGCTGCTGGATCTAAAACAGATAATCCGATAATTGATGCAAAAGTTCCTAAAATAACAACAGGGAAGATATATAATAAATCATTTGGCCATGCAGGCTCTCCGTAATAATTATGACCCATCCCTTTTGCTAATTTTGCACGTAATACCGGATCTGACAAGTCTGGTTTTTTAGTAACTGCCATAAAAATAATCTCCTTTTTTTTTTTATTCTTTTTTTAGAAAGTACAATTTACTTTTGATAAACAAAAAAAGTAATATTTTTTTTTTACTTGTTGCATTTATAATAAAGAGTTATCTGTGTTTGGTAGAAAAACTCGACTACTTGAAAGAAAAAATAAAAAGTACTTAATTAAGAACGTTCCACTATTTTTATTATTTTTCTATTCAAAAACATTAAAAAATATTAAAGTGGTCCTGAAATACCTTGTTTACGAATCATTAAAAAATGCATAAGCATGAAAACAGCTGTTAAAAGAGGTAATACGAATGTATGAAGACTATAAAAACGAGTTAAAGTTGCTTGACCAACACCAACACCACCACGTAATAATTCTACGAGAGCTGGACCTACACCAGGGATAGCATCTGGTACTCCAGTTACAATTTTTACAGCCCAGTATCCTACCTGATCCCAAGGTAATGAATAACCAGTTACCCCAAAGGACACTGTACATACAGCCATAATTACGCCAGTAACCCAAGTTAATTCACGTGGTTTTTTGAAACCACCTGTTAAATAAACACGGCAAACATGTAAAATCATCATTAAAACCATCATGCTTGCAGACCAACGATGAATAGAACGAATTAACCAACCAAAATTAACTTCTGTCATAATATATTGAACAGAAGCAAATGCTTCTGCAACTGTTGGTCGATAATAGAAAGTCATAGCAAAACCAGTCGCTACTTGAACTAAAAAACAAGTAAATGTAATACCACCAATGCAATAAAAAATATTTACATGTGGTGGTACATATTTGCTAGAAATATCATCAGCAATTGCTTGAATTTCAAGGCGTTCTTCAAACCAGTCGTAAATTTTACTCATAAATTAAAATTTTATTTTTTCTATTTTAAAAACTATTAAAATTTTTTCTTTTTTACTCATTTTTACTTTCTTTTTTTACAATGTAAAAAAGAAAGTAAAAATGAGTAAAAAAGAAAAAATTTTAACAATTATAACAAAAATCACAATTAGGCTAATCTTTTTGTTTAAATTTATTAAGAATTAGTTAACCATTTTGTATCAACAGCAACTTGATCAACAAGACCATATTCTTTCGTTTCACGCGCTGACATGAATTGATCACGATCCATATCACGAGAAATTCTACTGAGCGGCTGACCAGTTCGTTCCGCGTAGATACGACCAACTTCTCGACGGATACGCATAACTTCTTGAGACTCAGAAAGAACTTCTGAAGCTTGACCTTGACTTCCACCTTCTGGTTGGTGAATCATAACACGAGAATGTGCGAGGGCAATTCTTTTTCCATACGCACCACCAGCTAAAATAAAAGAAGCCATTGAAGCTGCAGTTCCTACACAAATTGTTGTTACTTGAGATTTGATGTAATTCATAGCATCATAAACAGCAATACCACAGGTTACAGACCCTCCAGGAGAGTTGATATAAATATATATACCTTGATTTTTTTCTTCAGCATTTAAATATAACATTATTCCAATGAGTTGATTAGCTAACTCATCATCTAATTCTCCACATAAAAAAAGAACACGTTCTCTATATAATCTATTATATAAATCTACCCATTGTGCTGCAGGTTCACCGGGTAAACGAAATGGAACTTTTGGTACTCCAATTGGCATAAGTATTAATCTTTTTTATATTTATATAAGTTATAATTTTCATTTTAAAACACGAGAATAATGTATTTTTCTTATTTTTTGACTTATTTTTTCTTTTTTTAAAAATAAATAAAAAAAAAATTCATGAGATTTTGAACTCTAGGTAAAAAACGATCTCCTGAACGAAAAAAAGAAAACACAGAAAAAATTTTTTACATTATTTTCTTGTTATAAAAAACCATAAAAGAAATTACCTATCTTGGTTTTTTAATAAAAACATTAAAAATAAATAGCATTTGTATTGATTTTTAAGTTTTAGAGTTTTTAAAATTACTAATATTTTTTATTATTTATTATACTCTAATTTTTAATAAAAAAAAAGTTCTCTGTATTAATTCAATATAATGATCTTGAAATATTAACATAATGATCTTGAAATATTAACATAATGATCTTGAAATATTAACATAATGATCTTGAAAGAGTAACAAATTGCATAAAATGTGAGATGTAAAAAAGAAAATTCTTGCTATTGTTTTGATCAATTATAGTTTTCTAAAAATTAGTTTACAAAAAACGAGAAAAGAAAAATATAAAAAGTTTTTATTATTTTATTTTATGATATACTATAAATAAAGAAATCATGATTTGGTAATTTTTTAATATCAAAATGTTTTTTTATATTTGATATTAGAATTGTTTTTCAAATATTCAAAAAAGAAAGAAAGTAAAAAAAAATAAAAACTTTAGAATTTTATTATGTCTTTACCATGGTATCGTGTTCACACGGTTGTCTTAAATGATCCTGGTCGATTAATTGCTGTACATTTAATGCATACTGCATTAGTTTCTGGTTGGGCTGGTTCAATGGCATTTTATGAACTTGCTGTTTTTGATCCTTCAGATCCAGTTCTTAATCCAATGTGGAGACAAGGTATGTTTGTACTACCTTTTATGACTCGTTTAGGTATTTCAGAGTCTTGGGGTGGTTGGACAATTAGTGGTGAAACAGCAGTAAATCCTGGTGTTTGGAGCTATGAAGGTGTTGCTGCAGCTCATATTGTCTTATCAGGATTATTAATTCTTGCTTCAATTTGGCATTGGGTTTATTGGGATTTAGAACTTTTCCGTGATCCTCGTACTGGTGATCCTGCTCTTGATCTTCCTAAAATTTTTGGAATTCACCTTTTTTTATCAGGGCTTCTTTGTTTTAGTTTTGGTGCTTTTCATGTAACCGGTTTATTTGGTCCTGGGATTTGGGTTTCTGATCCATATGGAATTACAGGAAGTGTACAACCAGTGTCACCGTCTTGGGACGCGACTGGTTTTGATCCTTATAATCCAGGTGGTATTGCGGCTCATCACATTGCTGCAGGTATTCTTGGTGTATTAGCAGGTTTATTCCATCTTTGTGTACGTCCACCACAAAGACTTTATAATGGATTACGTATGGGTAATATTGAAACCGTACTATCAAGTAGTATTGCTGCAGTTTTCTGGGCTGCTTTTGTTGTATCTGGTACAATGTGGTACGGATCTGCTGCTACACCAATTGAACTTTTTGGTCCTACTCGTTATCAATGGGATTTAAGTTTCTTCCAACAAGAAATTGAACGTCGTGTACAAACAAGTTTAGGTCAAGGTAAATCACTTTCTCAAGCTTGGTCTGAAATTCCAGAAAAATTAGCTTTTTATGATTATATTGGAAACAGCCCAGCAAAAGGTGGTCTTTTCCGTGCTGGAGCAATGAATAGTGGTGATGGTATCGCTGTTGGTTGGCTTGGTCATGCTGTATTTAAAGATAAACAAGGAAATGAACTTTTTGTTCGTCGAATGCCTAATTTCTTTGAAACTTTCCCAGTTGTTTTAGTAGATAAAGATGGAATTGTTCGTGCAGATGTTCCATTCCGTCGAGCAGAATCTAAATATAGTATTGAACAAGTTGGTGTTAGTGTTACTTTTTATGGCGGTGAATTAGATGGTGTAGTATTTACTGATCCTACTACTGTTAAAAAATATGCTCGTCGTGCTCAATTAGGAGAAATTTTTGAATTTGATCGTGCAACATTACAATCAGATGGTGTATTCCGTACAAGTCCTCGTGGCTGGTTTACATTTGCTCATTTATGTTTCGCTTTATTATTCTTCTTTGGTCATATTTGGCATGGTGCTCGAACTATTTTCCGAGATGTTTTTGCAGGTATTGATGCTGATTTAGATGAACAAGTTGAATTCGGTGCATTCCAAAAACTTGGTGATACTTCAACTCGTCGTCAATCTGTTTAACAAAATTTGTAATTATATTATTTTCAATGTTGATTCAATTATTTCTATTTATTATTTCTATGTATTGAGTCAATCTTAAACTCAAATAGTTCGAAAAATAACGAGTATTCGTTTTTTTACAGTTTATATATCAAGGATTTTATATTCTATGGAAGCACTTGTTTATACTTTTTTATTAGTAGGTACTTTAGGTATTATCTTTTTCTCTATTTTTTTTAGAGAACCTCCACGTATTGTGAAATAATAACTCACTTAAAGCTTTAATTAAAATTTAATAGTCATTTTTTATTTTTTAATAAAGTTTTCAATTTTTGCTAGAAGAAAAAATTATTCCATTTCCTTTCCTTTCCAAAAAACTTTAGTTTTTTGGAAAGGAATAAAAACTAACGTTTTTTAGAAAGGAAATGGAAAGAAAATGTAACAGCTTTCGCATTTTGGAAGAATTGTAAAAATAATTTATTTACAAGAAATTTTTTGAAATTGTGAGTATTTAAAATCACAATTTCATTTATTTAATCTTCATGTTCTTGAAATGGATCTTTTAATTGTTTTGAAGGTGGTCCAAATCCAACATAAATAGAGTATCCAGTAATACTTAAAAGTAGAGACCACAAAAAAATGCTAAAGAAAAAAGCAGGACTTTCCATTTTAAAAATTTATGTTTTTATGAATATATTTAAAATAACTAATACAGAATATTATATATTAATTATTTTGTCTTGTTTATCTTTTTTAACTATATTTACAAAAATCAACCATATTTAACTGGTGGATATAAAAAAGAAAAAAACTATTTTATAGTTTATCAAAAAATTTCTCTGTTGACAAAAAATAATATACACTATCAAGAATAAAAAACTAGGTAAAAATAAAGTTGGTATGTATTAAATAATATTTTATAAATCTTTTTATAATTTTATATCTATTATATAATAATGTTAAAAATTTAGAAAAAAATTATATCATAACTACAAATTGCTTTTTTTTCTTTCCTTTCCATTTCCTTTCTTTTCCATTTCCTTTCCAAAAAGCAAAGCTTTTTGGAAAGGAAATGGAAAAGAAAGGAAATGGAAAGGAATACAAACTAAATCGTAATTAATTTATTTTCTTTTATTTTTTTACAGAAAGTAAAACAACATATAATAATCTTGAATTATGGCAACTGGAACTACATCAAAAACAAAAGCACCTATCAGTGATACTGGAATGGTAACTGGATTAGGGACACTTTTAAAACCGTTAAATTCAGAATATGGTAAAGTTGCTCCTGGTTGGGGAACTACTGTATTAATGGGTGTATTTATGGCTTTATTTGCGGTTTTTCTAGTAATTATTTTAGAAATTTATAATAGCTCTGTACTTCTTGATGATGTAAAAATGAGTTGGTAATCTCTTGCAAAATAAACTACTAATTAGTCAGTAACAAAAAGTAACTCTTTAAAAAGAGTTACTCTTTGTTACTATAAAAAGAAAATCCAGGGAGGTTCATGAAAGAAAATTAAAAAAACAGGTTGGTTAAAAAAGCCACATAAAAAAGTTATTTCTAAACTATATGCAAAAATTTTTTCAATAATATCATAATATTATGCAATTGGTATTCTATTTAGTAAACTCTCTATATTTATAGAAACAGGTAGCTTTTTATTTTCAATTTATTATAAAGACGTAGCTTTTCATTTTCAACACACTTTATAATACAATTTTGAGCCGATCTCCATTTCAACCAGTGTCGAGTCGATAATTATTAAAAAAAAGACATATTTCAACAGTCTAAATTAAAAGCCTCTTTATGGAAAAATTATGTAAAAAATTACAAAAATATGCTAGAAAATAAAGACTACTTAGTCTAAAAATGGCAATTTATTTTTTATTCCAAAAAGCTTTGCTTTTTGGAAACTAACGGAAATGGAAAGGAAAGAAAAATGCAACAATTTAATTCCCTAAAATATTCATTTTTATGAACATTACGAAAAACCAAATGTAAAATTAGCTATTTTTAACAGAGTACCCGCAAACGTGAGTGAATTATTAGATACCGAAATATCTTTTTCTATTTTAATAGCTGGAGACGTTAGTCCGAAATCAAGAAAAACGTTGCTACTATGTACACAGGGTTTAAGATATAAGGATGATTTACATTTTTCTTATTGTTTTAATAAAAATTTTATACTTCATGATCAAGCTAAAGAGTATTTCAATGGGGCTAAAAGTTATCATAGAATTTATTTTCAGTAATAGATCATAATGAAATTGTAAAACGTCGCGGTCAAGGTGCAAAAATATTGGCTTTAGGAAATATGAAAAAAAACTAATTCTTATATTGATATAGAGAAAAATCATTTTGGTATTGCTCAGTTACTGAATCAGGAACAAAACGAATGATTTTGATTTAATATAATATTGAGAAAGCTCTCTACTTTTTTGGGCCGAGCTGGATTTGAACCAGCGTAGGCAAAGCCAATGGATTTACAATCCATCCCTATTAACCACTCAGGCATCGACCCAACTTGAACCTTAAACATTAAGGATTAAAAATTTGTCAAATTATTTTTATTTTTATTCTTAATAAAGTTTACAAAAGCTTTTTGTAAAAAGCAATTCTTTTTTTATTTCTATTAAAAAATTATTACTAAAAAATAGTATTTTATTTTAAATAAGGTTGTAAAAGGATCTGTTGACAAGGTTTTCTAAAAAAAAATTTAACAATTGGTATTTTTTTTTTATTTTTGTTAAAATAAATTAACAAAAATTTAAAAGGGGATATGGCGGAATTGGCAGACGCAACGGACTTAAAGGTCCAATTTCATTTATTTGAGCCAGTGAAAAGAAAATTTTTATTGTGAATGCTTTCAAAATCAGGGGAAATTCGAGAATAATCCTGAGTCAACTTAAATTTCTTAAATTTTAAGAGGTGCAGAGACTCAACGGAAGCTATCCTAAAAATCTAGTATATGTTAGTTTTTTATTTTTATATTGAGAACTTTCTACTATTCATATTATTGGTTTAGGATAAAGAGAGAGTCCAGTTTCATTTTACTGAAAATCCGTTGGTTCATTGAACCGTGAGGGTTCAAGTCCCTCTATCCCCAAAAAAACTAAAAACATAAACACAACAATCTTACGATTATGTATTTTAACCCTTATAACCAAAAACTCATTAAATAATAGATTTTCTAATAACCACAAAATTACTATTAATGATGATATTACTAATAATATTTAATATATATTCACTAGTTTATTTTTAACAACCAATGACCTTATTTAATAATACGAAAAACTCTGTTTTGTTTTTTAGTTAATTATTCTTAAAGTTTGTTTCGTATACTAGTATACGAAACAAACTTTAAGAATAAAATTATGACTCTTGACTTGCTGTTTTAACGTAAAGAATTAAAAGAAAAGCTGTTGGAATAATGATAAATAAAGCAGTTGCAATTACACCAAGAATATTTACTTCCATTTAATTTTACTCCTTTGTTATTCTGTTATTAGTTAAAAAATTTGTTTTTCTTTTCACGGTCTTTCAGTTTTTTCAAAGAGACTACTATGAAAAGACTAAATAAGAAACATACAGAAAAACCATAGTTTTTAATATCTTCCTAAAAAATAATTAAAATTTTTTATAGCATCTCCGTATTATTTCTATTTTACTGTAAAAAGTAATTAAAACCAAGATTGTTAACTTTTTATTTTTTACTCGGAAAGGGGGGGATTCGAACCCCCGGTAGTCTTTCAACTACGTCGGTTTTCAAAACCGATGCATTCAACCACTCTGCCACCTTTCCTAATCCTAAAGAGTTTAATATTTCAATAAAACAAAACGGAGAATTTTCTAAAGTTTTTTCTGTAGTAGAATATTTAATTTTAAAATTTACTACAACACTAAAAAAAATATTATTTTATAATTCACAGCGGGTAACGCGATTCGAACGCGCGACATGCACCTTGGCAAGGTGCCGCTCTACCCCTGAGCTATACCCGCTGGTTTTTTTAATTATGTATTGAACCTTTTATAGTTCGCTGACACACTTTTTACTTACTGCATAAAAAGTTATTAAAAAATAATATTTTATATATAAATTTTAACGTAAAAAAAATAGAAATACAATTTTTCTAAAAATATTCGTTTAAAAAAATACTTGAAGTTGATTTTATTTTAAAATTAGGAAAAATTTATCTATATCAGTTATTAAGTTTTTTAGAATTTTTTAAAATTAAGTTCTAAATTGACAAAAAAAATATATTTAATTATTATATCTAATAGAAAAAAACCAAATAGCGGAGTAGAGCAGTCTGGTAGCTCGTAAGGCTCATAACCTTAAGGTCGTAGGTTCAAATCCTATCTCCGCTCGGTTATCTTTCTACAATAATTGACAGAAAAAATAAAAAACATTATATTAGTACAAAAAGCCCCCATCGTCTAGAGGCCTAGGACATCTCCCTTTCACGGAGGAAACGGGGATTCGAATTCCCCTGGGGGTAGACAAGTTTTTTATAAAGCACTAAAATATACATAGTTGTAAAATTTCTCCAGTAGTATAGATTATAGCTTTTATTTTTTATAAAAAAAATAATGTAAAATATTGCAGAAAAAATGAGAAATAATTACGATTTTTAGATAGTACGTTAATTTATATTCTATAATTCAAAAAATATCAAGTTTACATAAAAAATGAATAATTTTAATTTTTTTTTTATGTAAAAATAAATTCTGATTCTCTCTAGTTAATAGTTAAATTTTATTATTTATTATTTTCTATTTTATTTTTCTATTTTATTATAGAATAAAAAAACTTACTTCTAGAGAATTTTTCTAAACAATAAATCTAGGATATTTTTATTATGACTCGAGTAAAACGAGGCAATATTGCTAAAAAACGCCGAAAACAAGTATTAAAATTAGCTCAAGGTTTTAGAGGATCCTCTTCTAAATTATATCGAACAGCTCAACAACGAACAATGAAAGCATTGTCTTATTCCTATCAAGATAGACAGAAGAAAAAAAGACAATTTGCTAATCTTTGGATTTCTCGTCTAAATGCTGCTGTTCATGTTTATGGTATAAATTATAATAGTTTTAGACATTTACTTAAAAATAATGGCATTCTATTAAATAGAAAAGTATTAAGTCAAGTAGCAATTCGAGATCAACAAGCTTTTAATCAATTAATTTCAACAGTTAAAAACTAGGAAAAAATAATTATTGTATTAATAAAAGAATTTATTTAATTATATTTTATAATTAAGGTCTCATTAAAAAAGTTAATTGATGTTTTTCTTAGATTAAGAAAGATATATTAACAAATTCTACTTAGTTCTAGTTTCTATGAAATTTTTTATTGGTAAAAATTTTAGAATAAAACAATCTTTTAGAAAATTTTTTAATTCTTTTTAACAAAAATTTCTCTGTTTATAACAATTTCAAGAAAAAAAAACTTGATTATTTTCTTTAAAGTTTTTAATTGTTTCTCAATTATTTTTTGTGTTTTACAAAAAATACAAGAAATCAATTAAAAAAATTTAGTTGTTTTTTAAAACTAATTAAAACTAAAATAAAGAAAAAATCTTTTAAAATCATAGTTTTAAAAGTTAATAATTTCTATTCACTTTTTTTATAAAAAAAATGGTTATTCAAAAACGAAAAAATATAAAATCTAATAAAAGTCGACGTAAACCAATTCCTGTCATTATTTCTAAAAAGGGACAAGGGACTCGTTGCAATATGAATGAAACAGCTCCTCGTTACTTGATGGATTACAAAAATACAAAACTTTTAGTTAAATTTATTAGTCCACAAGGAAAAATATTACCACGTAGAGCAACTGGATTAAATGCAAAACAACAACGTTATATGGCAAATGCAATTAAAAGAGCTCGTATGGGTGGATTACTTCCATTTGTTAATTTAGATATTTTTAGTAGAAAAATTGATTAACAAACAAATTTATTTAATTTTTAATTACAAATAAATATAGTTTCTATTTCATTTTTCCTTTTATATTTTCGATATTAAACTATAATAGAAATACTATTAAATGTTTTAACTACTAAGTATTTTTTGTTGTAAATCAGAAAATCTTTAATAATTTTGAGAGAATAATTTATTTAAAAGTGTAAAAAAGGAAAATTTTCTATTCAATAGAACGAGTTTTATTTTTTTAGAGATTCGACAAAAATTCCTTTTTTATTAAAGAAATAACACTACCAAACATTAATTTTTTCTGAGAAAATATAAAAAAAATGTTTTTATATATCACGCCTTGTAGGACTTGAACCCACGACATCAGGTTTTGGAAACCTGCGTTCTACCAACTGAACTAAAAGCGCTTTCGGGATGACAGGATTCGAACCTGCGACTTCCTGTTCCCAAAACAGGAGCGCTACCAAACTGCGCTACATCCCGATATTTTTATTTCAACTTTAGTGTACACAAGCCCTTTAAAAGTTGCAAGTTTTTTTATTTTTTAATAAAAAAATTGTATTTTGATAGAAATCAAAGCGTGAATTTTATTATTTTTGTTTTTTATATGTTTCTTACATACTAAGAAACATATAAAAATAAATAATAAAACCTAGTATAAAACACAAGTTATAAGTTTGATTTTTTGTTTTTAATTTATATTAAAAAATTTTATTTTATAGTCTTTCCTTTCCTTTCCAAAAAACGTTAGCTTTTTGGAAAGGAAATGGAATAAAAACTAAAGTTTTTCTTCCAAAAAGCTCTGCTTTTATTCCAAAAAACTAACGTTTTTTGGAAAGGAAATGGAAAGGAATAAAAACAAATTCAAATAAAAACAAAATCATAAAGGAGAATTCATTTATGAAAGATTTTACTATTTATTTATCAACAGCTCCAGTAATGACTTTAATTAGTTTAACTGTAGTAGCTAGTATATTAATTGAAATTAATCGTTTTTTCCCTGATGCTTTAATTTTTGCTCTATAGAGTCGAAAATAAATTGTTTTTAATCTCCTTTTCTAGTCTTTTTTTCTAAAAAAGATACGAAAAAATAGAAAAGGAGCCTTTTTTTTTTAGAATACTGATTAAAAATCAAAAAATGTATAAAAATTTCTAGTTTAGTGTGACAAAAAAACCATGCCTACTATTCAACAATTAGTTCGATCTGCAAGAACACGTATTTCAAAAAAAACAAAATCTCCTGCTCTTAAAAGTTGTCCACAAAGACGTGGTGTTTGCACTCGTGTTTATACAACGACTCCAAAAAAACCAAATTCTGCATTACGAAAAGTCGCTCGTGTTCGACTTACATCCGGATTTGAAGTTACAGCATATATTCCGGGAATAGGACATAATCTTCAAGAACATTCTGTTGTATTAGTAAGAGGAGGGCGTGTAAAAGATTTACCAGGTGTACGTTATCATATTATTCGTGGAACTTTAGATTCAGCTGGTGTAAAAAATCGTTTACAAAGTCGTTCTAAATACGGTGTAAAACGTCCAAAATAATTTTTAGTAAAAAAAGAAGAACTCTCTTGTTTTACTTACTATAAATTAAAGAGAGGAATAATTCTTTTTTAGCAAAAAAGAAGGGAAAATATATATATGTCTCGTAGACATACTCAAAAAAAACGTATTGTAATGCCAGATCCTGTTTATGATAGTCGTCTTGTTGAACTTATTGTTCGACAACTGATGCGACAAGGAAAAAAATCATTAGCTTATAGAATAATGTATTCAAGCATGAATCAACTTGCTAAAAATACTCAACAAGACCCATTACTAGTGATTGAACAAGCTATACGAAATGCTACACCTTTATTAGAAGTTAAAGCAAGACGTATTGGCGGTTCTACGTATCAAGTACCATTAGAAGTTGCTCCAGAACGAGGTACTGCTCTTGCTATTCGATGGATTTTATTAGCTTGTCGCAGTAAATCTGGAAAAACAATGTCAAATCGACTTACTAGTGAATTACTTGAAGCTTCAAAAAATACAGGCAGTGCTATTCGAAAAAGAGATGAAGTTCATAAAATGGCTGAAGCAAATAGAGCATTTGCAAAATATCGTTTTTAGATGGTTGATTTTTTAAGTAAATGTTCTAATTTTATTTACTATCTATTCTTGTTATTTTGTTCTGTTTTATCTTTTTTATACTTTATTATTTTTTATAAAAAAAAAAAATAGAAAATAACAAGAATAGATTCAGTAAATGAAAAAAAAAAACGTAGAAAGTTTCTACTAGAAAAATTTTTCCGTGTTAATATTTTAACTTTATTGAATAATTAGTTCTCAATAAGTAAAATTTAAGTGAAATCAGTAGTTATTTTTGAAATAAAAAAGTTTAATCATCAAGATCAAATAGTTAACTATATAAAAAAAGGAATTTATTATGGCACGTCAAAAATTTGAACGTAAAAAACCACATGTTAATATCGGTACTATTGGTCATGTTGACCATGGAAAAACAACATTAACTGCTGCAATTACAATGGCATTAGCTGCTCGTGGTGGTGCAAAAGGAAGAAAATATGATGATATTGATTCAGCACCTGAAGAAAAAGCTCGTGGTATTACAATTAATACAGCTCACGTAGAATATGAAACTGAGAATCGTCATTATGCCCACGTAGATTGTCCAGGCCATGCTGACTATGTAAAAAATATGATTACAGGTGCAGCACAAATGGATGGAGCAATTCTTGTAGTATCTGGTGCAGATGGTCCAATGCCACAAACAAAAGAACATTTACTATTAGCAAAACAAGTAGGTGTACCAAATATTGTTGTATTTCTTAATAAAGAAGATCAAGTTGATGATGCTGAATTATTAGAATTAGTTGAATTAGAAATTCGTGAAACTTTAGATAAATATGAATTTCCGGGTGATGAAATTCCAATTGTTTCAGGATCAGCATTATTAGCTTTAGAAGCTTTAACAGAAAATCCTCAAATTGAACGTGGGTCTAATAAATGGGTTGCGAAAATTTATGAGTTAATGGATCAAGTTGATTCTTATATTCCAACTCCAGAACGTGATACAGATAAACCATTCTTAATGGCTGTAGAAGATGTTTTTTCTATTAGAGGTCGTGGTACAGTTGCTACAGGACGTGTTGAACGAGGAACAGTGAAACTTGGTGATTCGGTTGAAATCGTTGGATTACGTCCAACTAAAGCAGTAACTGTTACTGGTTTAGAAATGTTCCAAAAAACATTAGAAGAAAGTGTAGCTGGTGATAATGTTGGTGTTTTATTACGTGGTGTCGAAAAAACAGATATCGAACGTGGAATGGTTTTAGCTAAACCAGGTAGTATTACTCCACATACAAAATTTGAAGCACAAGTTTATGTATTAACAAAAGAAGAAGGAGGTCGTCATACTCCATTCTTTCCTGGTTATAGACCACAATTTTATGTTCGAACAACGGATGTTACAGGAAAAATTGAATCTTTCCGTGCAGATGATGATAGTCCAACGCAAATGGTAATGCCTGGTGATCGTATTAAAATGATTGTTGAACTTATTCAACCAATTGCTATTGAAAAAGGTATGCGTTTTGCTATTCGTGAAGGTGGTCGAACTGTTGGTGCTGGAGTAGTTTCAACAATTATTCAATAATTTTTAAAAACACCGACTACTTTTTTTATCTCCAAAAAATTTCTCTACTATATATTATTCTCTATTAACTAATAGAGAATAATATCATAGAGAATAAAATATATAGAGAAATTTTTAGAGATAAACTGTGAGTTGGTTTTTAGTAATAGGGTTGGTGTTTTTCTGTTGTTTTTATTACTTAAAAACAACAGAAAAACATCAACCCTATTAAAGAAAAACATCAACCCTATTAATAAGTGGGAATTCTAAAAAAAGAATTTTAATTTGATACTAATTGCTTTGTAAAATTCTTTTTTATTAAAATCTTGCTTTATATTCGTCTTTCTATATTTTACAAAATATAACAAAGTCAAAAATAAAAAAAATAGTGTTTTTTGTTTATTACTTACAAAATTTTCTAAAAGGTAACTACCATGACAAAACTTAAAAAACTTGTTCAAAGTATTCAATCTGAATATCTTAAATTGGAGTTACCTGAGATGCGTGTAGGCGATTTGGTTCGTATTGGTGTTTCAATTCAAGAAGGAAATAAACAACGTGTTCAACCTTTTGAAGGAACTATTATTGCACAACATAAAGCCGGCTTAAATAGTACTTTAACAGTTCGAAAAAGTTTACAAGGTGTTGGTGTAGAAAGAGTATTTCCTCTTCATGGACCTTGTATTATAAGTATTCAAGTTATTCGACGCGCTCAGGTTTCTCGTGCAAAATTATATTATCTTCGTAACCGTACTGGTAAGGCTACTCGATTAAAACAAAAATTTGAGACATTACCTCCAGTTTGGATTCAATCAACAGAAAAAGATTCTACTCAAAGTAAGTAGAAAAATTATATAAAAATCTATTCAAGCTCAGCATGACAAAACAAGGACAAATTATTCGTTATGAAATTATTGGTGCTCGACGTTTGAGTAATTATATTTGGGGTTGTTTAATGTGTATAGGTGGCTTTAGTTTTTTATTAACTGGGTTATCAAGTTATTTTAATTTTCAATTCTTTCCTTTTTTACAATTATCTAGTATTCAGTTCTTTCCACAAGGACTAGTAATGTGTTTTTATGGAATATTGGGTCTTTTTTTAGGAATCTATATATGGTTTACTATTTATTTAAATTTAGGCCAAGGATTTAATGAATTTAATATTGAAAAAGGTCTTGTTAGAATTTTTCGTTGGGGATTTCCTGGAAAAAATCGTCGTATAGATCTTCAATATCCTCTGCAAGAAATCCAAAGTATTCGTCTCGATATTCAAGAAGGTATAAATCCAAAACGAGTAATTTATCTTCGGTTAGTTGGCAATCGAGAGATTCCATTAACTCGGGCAGGTCAACCGGTTAGTATACAGGAAATAGAAAAACAAGCTGTTGAACTTGCTAAATTACTTCAAGTTTCTCTTGAAGGAATGTAATTTTTAGGTATTTTTGCTTTACTAGAAATATTTCATTTTTTAATTCTAGGTTATTTTTAAAAACACATCTAACTTTGTTGTAAAACAATAAACATAATTTTAAAAAGATAGAGATTAATTTCTATTTTATTTGGTTTTTTTCTTTTTCAAATTAAGAAAACAAAAAATTTTTGAAAATTAAAAACATTCATTAAAAATATAAATCATTTATCTAACGCATTCTAAAAACAAAAATAGACTTTTTATTTTGTTTTTAACTTTTAAGAGGAAAACTTTTTAGTAAAAAGCAACAATAGAAAAAGTTAAATATTCAAAATAGTTTTTTGTTTATGACTAAATATAAAGTACTTTATATTTAGTCATAAATTTTTTACAAATAATTTTTTTTTAGTTAAATTTTTTGTTTTTTTATAGAAAAAAAAATATATATATAAAGGTTTACTCGATGAAAATCGAGGCAGAAAAACCGGATTAATTAAAACTAAGAAAAAACTGAAAATCTCTATAAAAAAGCTTGCTGAAAAATTTTCTAAGCATCTTAAAAATAAAAAAACTTTCTGGGAGTAATTCTTTGATGAATAAACGAGCAGTCGAGCAAACTGGCTTAATACCAAGATCTATAATTCGAACTTTTGAACGTTTTTTAAAACAACTTTTACCTGGTGCTGAAATGTTAGTGATTCAAGAATTTCGAATTTCACGTTATCAAGTAATAGTCTCAGTGAGATGTTTTCTTACATTACTTATCGTACCAATTCTAGTTAATTTTTTTTCAAAAACATTTTTAATTACACCACTTGTTGAATTTATTTGGAATAATGATTCACACGAAATATTTTTAAATACTTATCAGCAAAAAAGAGCATTAAGGGAATTATATTCCTATCAAGATAAACTCTATTTTGAATTACTTGTAAATATAGATAACAATAAAAAAAATACAGCAAGTAATCGTTTTCTTGAGTTTCCTCATGAAATTATTCAAATAAAATCGGCAGAATTAGAGAAAAATTATCAAAAAAAAATCTTTGAAATTGCCATTAAATTCAATAAAGAAAGTATTGAGGCCATAAGTAATTTATTCGCTGATTTTTTTAGTTTTTTTAGTTTTACCCTTCTTTTTATTTTCATGAAACCGCAAATAATTATCCTAAAATCCTTTTTGGCTGAATCTTTATATAGTTTAAGTGATACAACAAAATCTTTTTTACTTATATTAGGTACAGATTTATTAGTTGGATTCCATTCTCCTCATGGCTGGGAAGTTTTTTTAGAAAGTTTTTTAAGACATTTAGGTTTACCTGAAAATAGTGAATTTATGTCTTTATTTGTTGCTACTTTTCCTGTATTTTTAGATACTGTTTTTAAATATTGGATTTTTCGTTCACTTAATAAAATATCACCTTCAACTGTTGCGACTTATCATAATATGATTGAATAATTTTTAAACTTTTTATATTAATAATTAACTTTAAAAAAAAAAATATATATATAAATTAAAAAAAAATTTTTGTTATTATTGTTATTTGTTTTTCTTATATTTTTCACACTTCGTAAAAAAACTTGGTAAATAAAAGTGTGGATATAATCTATGCAAACAAATACAATAAAATGTTATTTAAAAACATAATTTTTTGCCGAAATTAAATAACATTTTGATTCAGAAAAAGTATTGTTTTTTAAAAAGTAAAAAAGAAAAAGATTTTTTAGTCTGTTAGCTTTATAGAAATTATATTATCTTTTTAAGTATCACATAAGTTTATATCAATCAACTTACGTGTGTTTTTCTCTTTTTTAAAGGTTTTACTTTTTAAAAGTAATTCAAAATTATCAACAAAAAATAGAGAGGCTTACTATTGATTTTAATAGTAAAAAATTTTTTTGATTTTTTAGAAATCAAGAGAAAATCTAATCTAAATCTTTTTAGAAATAATAAATAGAGAAAACTCGATTTTTTGTTTTTTATTAAAAAAATTACAACTAAATTACATATGATGCTAGACTTGGTGAAATCTCCTGTGATTAGTACAGAAAAAACGATTCGTTTAATTGAAACTAATAATCAATATAGTTTTGATGTGGATGTACGTCTCACAAAGCCTCAAATTCGAAAACTCGTGGAAGAGTTTTTTAATGTAAAAGTACTGGCAGTAAATACACATCGTCCACCTCGAAAAAATAAACGTCTTAGTTCAAAAATAAATTATAAGCGTGTAATTATTACTATTAGTGGTGATGTTATTTTATTAAAATAAAATGCAATCGATTTAGACTATGGCTATTCGTTTTTTTAAAGCTGCCACACCAGGTACAAGACACGGTTCAGTAGTAGATTTCTCTGAAATCTCTTCTAAAAAACCCGAAAAAAGTTTAACTACTTGGTGGTCTCGTTCAAAAGGACGAAATAATAAAGGAATTATTACAAGTCGACATCGTGGTGGTGGTCATAAAAAACTCTATCGTGAAGTTGATTTTAAAAGAAATAAGGTTGGGGTATTTGCAAAAGTAACCACTATTGAATATGATCCAAATCGTAATGCACTTATTTCTTTATTGCATTATCAAGATGGTGAAAAAAGCTATATTTTACATCCTGGAGGTCTTAAACTAGGTGATTTTGTAGTAGCCTCGCTAGATGCAACTATTTCTCTTGGTAATTCATTACCATTAAGAAATATTCCATTAGGTACTGAAGTTCATAATATTGAATTAAAACCAGGTGCTGGTGGACAATTAGTACGAGCTGCTGGTACAGTTGCGCAAATTGTTGCTAAAGAAGGAAATTATGTAACTTTGAGATTACCTTCTGGCGAAGTTCGTTTAGTTTCACAAAATTGTTGGGCAACGATTGGTCGAGTAGGTAATGTTGATAAAATTAATATCACATTAGGGAAAGCTGGACGTAATCGATGGTTAGGTCGTCGTCCACATGTTCGTGGTTCTGCAATGAATCCAGTAGATCATCCACATGGTGGCGGAGAAGGTCGTGCACCAATTGGTCGTTCCAGACCACTTAGTCCTTGGGGAAAACCTGCATTAGGTGTAAAAACACGTAAACGTAAAAAATTTAGTAATTTTTTAATTCTTCAGAGAAGAAAATAGAAAATAAAAGAGACTAGTCGTGTTTTTTTTATTTTCTTGTTTTTTTCTTTTTTTACTATGTTTTTTATTTTGTTTTTTACTTTCTTTTTTTACTTTCTTTTTTTACTATGTAAAAAAAGAATGTAAAAAAAAATCTAAAAAATACGTAAAAAAAGACAAAAAAATAACAAAAAAACAAAAGAATTATGACAAGATCATTAAAAAAAGCCCCATTCGTGGCAGATCATTTACTCAAAAAAGTTGAGCGATTAAATGCACAAGGTGATAAAAAAGTTATTAAGACCTGGTCTCGTGCATCGACTATTGTACCGGTAATGATAGGTCATACTATTGCTGTTCATAATGGTCGTGAACATATTCCTGTGTTCGTTACTGATCAAATGGTAGGACACAAATTAGGGGAATTTGCTCCAACCCGTACTTTCCGTGGTCATGTGAAAAAAGATAAAAAATCAAAACGATAAATTAAATTAATTATGGGACAAAAAGTACATCCTTTAGGATTTCGTCTCGGTATAACAAAAAAACATCAAAGTTATTGGTGTACAAAACCTAGACTCTCCGCTCTCTGGGTAGATGATGCTAGTTTTATTAGACGTTTTATTCAAAAAACTTATACCGGTGCAGGCATTACACTTATTGAAATAAATAGAAGTGAATTAGATTGTTCATCTATTGATATTAAAATTTATGCCGCACGTCCAGCATTATTTTCAGGCCGAGATTTAAAGTCTTTAGATTCTCTACGAGATCAATTAATAAATAAATTAAAAGCATTTTATAGAAAAAGAAATTTACCTGATCCAGGTAATATCAATATAAATTTATATATTAAACCAGTAGGAAAACCGGATGCTTATGCAGCTGTACTTGCTGAAAAATTAGTAGAGGATTTACAACAACGAAAACCTTATCGTCGTGCTATGCGACTAATTATTCAGAAAGCTATTCGTGCTGGTGTTAAAGGAATTAAAGTACAAGTGGCAGGTCGTTTAAATGGTGCTGATATTGCACGATCAGAAGAGTTAAGACAAGGACCAGTACCATTACAAACTTTACGAGCAGATATTGATTATAGTTCAAAATCAGCAAAAACAATTTTTGGCCTTTTAGGTGTGAAAATTTGGGTTTTTCATGGTGAACGTTTAAGCCCTTTAAAGAATTTCTCGTAATTAATTGTTTTTTAAACGTAATACTTTTTTCCTTTTACAAAGGAAAAAACAGAAAAAGTAATGTTTTTTTAAATAAGTTTTTTTGTTTTTTTTCTTTTTTATATTTTCTTTATGGAGTCAACAATAATAAATATTCTTGAAAAATTTTAAAAAAAGAAAACAAAAACGAATAAATATCTAAAATAGACAAATTGATATGTTAAGTCCAAAAAGAACTAAATATAGAAAACACCATCGTGGTCGTATGAGAGGAAAAGCTTCTCGTGGAAATACATTAGTATTTGGAGATTATGGATTACAAACCCTTGAATGTTCTTGGATTACCTCTCGTCAAATTGAAGCTGCTCGACGTGCTATGACACGACAAGTACGTAGAGGTGGCAAAATATGGATTCGTCTTTTTCCAGATAAACCAGTTACAATGCGTCCCGCAGAAACACGAATGGGTTCTGGAAAAGGTGCTCCAGAATATTGGGTTGCAGTTGTTAAGCCTGGAAAAATTCTTTATGAATTAAAAGGAGTACCGGAAACAGTAGCTCGTGTAGCCCTGACTTTAGCGGCTTCAAAATTACCAGTTAAAACACAAATTCTTCTAAAATAAGTAAATAATAAATAGGCATTTTTCTTGAAATTATATTGGTTTTTGTATAGTGTTTTTTAGTGTGGAGTATTTTTTCTAAATTTACACATACTTAAAAAAAAAAAATAAAAATGTTGTTTTTAGTCTTTTTTTTAACATTGTTAAAAAAAATAATAGAAAAAATTATATTTTTATTAAAAATGCAAAAGCAACGCAATTGAAAAAAAGAAAATTTGCTTCTAGTAAAAAAAAAGAGGGACGTTATGATTCAACCGCAAACTTATCTTCGAGTAGCAGATAATACAGGTGCTAGAGAGCTTATGTGTATTCGAGTACTAGGTGGTGGAAAACAACGAGCTGCTACAGTAGGTGATATTATAATTGCTGTTGTTAAAGATGCTACTCCTAATATGCCAGTAAAAAAATCTGATATTGTTCGTGCAGTTATTGTTCGAACACGTAAAAATGTTCGACGATCCAATGGAACTAGCATTCGTTTTGATGAAAATGCAGCAGTTATTATAAATAAAGATAATAATCCTCGAGGCACTCGAGTTTTTGGTCCGGTAGCTCGTGAATTACGTGATGGTAATTTTACAAAAATTATTTCATTAGCACCGGAAGTATTGTAATTTTTTTTTATGTTGTTTTTTATATTTTTAAGTAAAGATTTTTTTTTACAGAATAATAAATAAAAGCTCTCAAATTTCAAGTTTTTGTAAGCAAATTTTTAAAACAATAACAAAATATAAAATGATAACTATAAAAGAATAATAAAGTTAAGAGATTATATATGGTGCAAAGATTACAAAATTTCTATTATGAGAAAATTGTTCCACAATTAATGGAACAATTTCATTATAAAAATAAACATCAAGTACCGACACTTGAAAAAATTGTAATTAATCGTGGTCTAGGTGATGCATCTCAAAATGCAAAACTTTTGGAATCTTTTTCAAAAGAACTTAGTCTGATCACAGGTCAACAAGGTGTTATTACAAGATCAAAAAAAGCTATTGCTGGTTTTAAGCTTAGACAAAAAATGCCAGTAGGTCTTGTTGTTACACTTCGTGGTGAACGAATGTATGCTTTTTTAGATCGTTTAATAAATTTAGCTCTTCCACGAATTCGAGATTTTCAAGGTGTTAATCCAAAAAGTTTTGATGGGCATGGTAATTATAGTTTAGGCCTAGAAGAACAACTGATGTTTCCTGAAATTGATTATGATAAAATTGATCAAGTTCGTGGTATGGATATTTCAATTATAACAACCTCTACGAATGATCAAGAAGCTAGTGCCTTATTAAAAGCATTTGGAATGCCATTTAAACGTTAATTCTTCCCTAAAACATTAGGAAGATTTGTAAAATATTAAATGCATCTGTTTTTTTTTAATTAGTCCACTAGTTCTAAAAAAAGTAATAAAAAATTGAATTATCTTTTTTGTTGTCACTTTTTTATTTTTTTTGTTTTTTATCTTTTTTACATTCTTTTTTTACTTTCTTTTTTTACATAGTAAAAAAAGAAAGTAAAAAAAGAATGTAAAAAAAGAATGTAAAGTTTTTTTTTGTGTGCACTTTTTTACAAAATAAAAAGTTACTAACAAACATTTAAAAAGTGAAAAAAAAATAACCAAGAGAAAAAAATAAAGAAAAAATAGAAAACGATAATAACATTCTGTTAGTGTCTCTTTAAATATTTGCTAGCTCTTTTTTTACTAACATTAGCATTAGAAAAAAGTACTACTTTCTAGAGGCTTAAATCTACTAAAAACAATTTATTAATTATGGTAAATGATACGATTAGTGATATGCTGACACGAATTCGAAATGCAAATTTAGCACATAAAAAGACCGTGTCAGTTTCCAAAACAAAAATTCATGAGAAAATTTGTGAAATCCTTGAAAAGGAAGGATTTATTACAAGTTTTCAGAATTCTGAAAACCAAAAAAATGAATTAATTATTTATTTAAAATATCAGAAAACTATTTCTCATGGAAGTGGTGGTTTAGGAAAACCATGTATTACAAATTTAAAACGCATTAGTAAACCAGGCCTACGAATTTATACAAAAAATAAAGAAATTCCAAAAATTCTAGGTGGTATGGGTATTATTATTCTTTCTACCTCAAAAGGATTAATGACTGATCGTGATGCTCGTTCTTTTCATCTTGGTGGTGAAATGATTTGTTCAGTATGGTAATTTCATTGCCTTGCTTTCCTTTCCTTTCCATTTCCTTTCCATTTCCTTTCCATTTCCTTTCCAAAAAGCAGTGCTTTTTGGAAAGGAAATGGAAAGGAAAAGAAAGGAATAAGCGTTGCTTTTTAGCAAAAAAAGTTCTTGTTGATGTTTCATTTTTTGTTTATTTAAAGGAAAAAAATAAAAACTTTTATTTAATAAAAAGCAAAAAAAGTTACAATAACAAGAATTCAAAACTGATATTTTCTTATTTCATATTCATTTGTTTGAATATAAAAGTAGAGTTTTTTTTTAACAAAACAACCTGCTTTTAATTTATAAACAAATTCTATATAAAACAGAATAAGGAGGCCTTTGAATCGAAAAGATACTGATATTATTGAAATGGAAGGCGTCGTAACACAATGTTTATCAAATGGAATGTTTCGAGTAAAATTAGAAAATGGGTTTCTTATTCTTGCTCATGTTTCAGGTAAAATACGACGCAATTATATACGTATATTATTAGGTGATCGCGTAGCTGTTGAGTTAAGTCCATATGATTTAAGTCGTGGACGAATAACTTATCGCCTTAGAACCGTTAAAGAAAAATAAGTCTTCCAGACTTTTTTGATAAAAAAGTATACTCTAATTATAACAATTATGAAAGTTCGTCCTTCAGTGAGAAAAATGTGTGATAAATGTCGATTAATCCGACGAAAAGGAACTTTACGTGTTATTTGTCAAAATCCAAAACATAAACAAAGACAAGGTTAATTGTTTTTTTTTATTATTCTAGAGAAAATTTATAATAGTTTTACCTAGTCTATTTTTTATAACACAGCTTTTAAGAAAAGAATTATTTTCCTTAACTTTTTAAGACTACCAAATATTCTCTTTTCATCGGAAAATCAAAAATGTTTGATAATTCTAGTTTTTTTCCTTAGTATGATATTTTTTATTTTTACGCGCTTTTTTTTTGTAAAAAAATATGTAGAAAAAGTACATAAAATGTGAGTCAAAATAAAAAAACACGGAAATCAAATTGCTTGATTATCTTGTGATAATAAAGGAAAAGTAATCCACTAGAAAACAAAGAAATTATAACAAAATCCAATTGATAAAAAAATGATTTATTAATAAAATTAGAAATTAAGTAAAAATAAATTATATAACTTTAAAATGGTTTTTTTAACTTTGTAAAAAAAAAGGGAAAAAATAACATTTATGGCAAAAAAAATTGAAAAAAGCGCAAAGAAAAAATTTCGAGAAAAAGTCGTAAAAGGTGTGGCTCATATACAATCCACATTTAACAATACAATTGTTACTATTACAAATATTAAAGGAAATGTTTTAGCTTGGTCCTCTTCAGGTGCTTGTGGTTTTAAAGGTGCCCGAAAAAAAACACCATTGGCTGCAAAACAAGCAGCTGAAAACGCAGCACAAACTTGTGTAACTCAAGGAATGAAAGAAGTTACTGTACGTGTAAAGGGTGCTGGGGCTGGTCGAGAAGCAGCATTACGAGGTTTACGCGATGCTGGATTAACTATTACAATTATTCGTGATATTACACCAATTCCGCATAATGGATGTAGACCACCAAAAAAACGTCGAGTATAGTTTTTTATAATTTTTTTTTATAAATAAGAAAAAATACACAAGAAAAAGTTTTTTGATATTTCTTTTTTATTTTGTTAAAAAATTTAATTCAGTGCTTGTAATTAATAATTTTCTTAGAATAGAATATCAAAAAATTCACGATATTTTGCTTTTTTACATTCTTTTTTTACATAGTAAAAAAAGAATGTAAAAAAGCAAAATATCGTGAATTTTTCTGTTTTTTGAAACAAGTATGTTTTTAGTAGTATTTACGACTAATAAAAATAGTCAGTCGTAAATAGAATTAAATTTTTTTGTTATAATGTGTTAAAATTTTTTAATTTTAAAAACACACGTGTATATTCTATGATGCAAATACAAAATAAATTTTATTCCTGTATTGAAACCAGAATTCAATCTCAGGGTGAAATGTATGCACGTTTTCAAATAGGTACTTTTTTTCGAGGACAAGCTCTTACTGTAGCTAACGCTCTTCGAAGAACTTTACTAGGAGAACTTCCTTATTTAGTAGTAACCAAAGTTGAAATTGATGGGGTTGCTCATGAATTTTCAACTATTCCAGGTGTTCAAGAAAGTGTTCTTGATATTTTATTAAATTTAAAAAGATTAACTTTTACAATAACTAATAACAAATTCAACCTATTTTTGAATTCTTCTCTAAAAACTCGAGTTTTTTTGAAAATTAAAGGCCCAACAAAAGTAACAGCAGCTGATTTAAAATTACCATCAAATTTAGCTTGTGTATGGCCAAATTCTTATATTGCTACACTAAGTTCAAATGCTGAATTAGTATGTATCTTAGAATTAGCTATTATTCATCCAAAACAAAAATTAATTATTCAATCAAAACCTATATCGAGTAAATTACTCGATAAAAAGAAAAAAATTTTTTATCTACAACCAAATTCTAGCCCTATTCGAAATGTTAATTATGTTATTTATGAATTAGATAGTAAAAAAGATTCGGAATATATAGCTCTTGAGATAGTTACGGATGGTAGTATTGAACCAAAACAAGCCGTCAGTTTTGCTTTTAACCAACTTACAAAATTATTTTATGAATTTGCACAATTAAGTCGAAATAGTATATCGAAAAAATAACTAAAAAACGATATTAAAAGTAATGCAAGTAAAATAATTAAAATAATTTGCTATTTGCTAGAATTGAAAAAATAGAAAACATATAACACTATATACAATATATACCTTGTGATATTTAGAAGGTTTTTACTTTTGACAAAGGAAAAAGGAGGTTTATTAAGTGCAATGATACAACCAACAATTGGAGTAGTTCGATCTGGTGGAAGAAAAACAGCTAATGTTTGTGTAAAATTAGTTCCAAGCTCAAGTTCGCAAATTATTGTAAATGGGAAACCAGCTTCAATATATTTTCAAGAAAATGCTGTGTATTTACAAACTATATTTACTGCTTATGAGCTTGTAAAAATTGAATCTCAACTATTAAAAATCTCTACAAAATATGATGCTTTTATTCAAGTAAATGGTGGTGGTTTAAGTGCTCAATCACAAGCCATTAGACTTGCTTTATGTAAAGCATTTTTAGAAATTTATCCACATTTACGTACTTATTTTAAAAAACGTGGTTTTTTAACTAGAGATGCTCGTATAAAAGAACGTCGTAAATATGGATTGAAAAAAGCTCGAAAAGCTCCACAATTTTCAAAACGTTAATTTTTTATTTTCTATTTTGTTTTTAAAAACTTCATCACTAGAATTAACTTTTATTTTAATATTTTTTTTACATTCTTTTTTTACATAGTAATAGTAAAAAAAGAATGTAAAAAAAGAATGTCATACACGTTCTAAATTAAAATAAAAAGTGCAGAAAAATTATTTAAAAAGTATCTACAAGGAAAAAATTGAATTATGTCAACAACAACGAATGAAATTATTGAAAAATTAAAGTCAATTACATTATTAGAAGCAGCTGAATTAGTATCACAAATTGAAGAAACTTTTGGTGTCGATGCTTCTGCTCCAGTTGCAGGTGGTTTTTTAGCGGCTCCAATGGAATCTGCTGGTCCAGAAAAAGAAGTTGTGGAAGAAAAAACAACATTTGATATTATTTTAGAAGATGTTCCTAGTGATAAACGTATTGCAGTCTTAAAAGTTATTCGTAATTTAACTTCTTTAGATCTTAAAGAAGCAAAAGAATCGATTACTTCATTACCAAAAGCTATTAAACAATCAGTACCAAAAGAAGAAGCTGAAAAGGCAAAACAACAGTTACAAGAAGCTGGTGCAATAGTTAAAATTGTCTAATTTATTAATTTTTTATTGAAAGACTAATTAATAGCCGTTTTTGAGCTCAGTAGGATTCGAACCTACATTAGAAACTTAGAAGGTTCCTGTCCTCTCCCTTAGACGATGAGCCCTGTCTAGTAGAATTTTGTTTTAATTATTTTGTTAGTATAATAAGAATCTGTTTTGATGTAAACATAAGCTAAAAACAGATTCTTATTATACTAACAAAATAATTAAAAACACTTTAGAAAAATTGAGTATAAATACTTAAATATTCTGTATAGTATATTTTTTATTCTTGAGCAAAACCAAAAACGCGTTTAAAGACATCACGAACTTTATCACCAGAATCAATTGATTCTAATGGATCTTTTCGTAAACGATGACGTAAACAAAGTGGAATAACACGATAAATATCTTCTACAGTAACTTGAGTATGTCCTTCAAAAGCTGCTAAAGCTTTACTTGCACGATTTGTAACAATGTCTCCACGTAATCCATCAACATTTAACTCTGAGCAAATTTGAGATATTTTAACTCGATAATCATAATCAATTTCAACTTTAGGAACAAGTTGACGTGCTTGAATAATTTGATTCGCTAATTGATTTTGTGAATCATTATATGTTTCTCGAAATTCTAAAGGAGCTGCATCAAAATTAGCTCTTTGCTCTACAATTTGAACACGTAAATTTGGATCTTTTACTGTTCCTATTTGAGCATGCATACCAAAACGATCTAATAATTGAGGTCGAAGTTCTCCTTCTTCAGGGTTTCCAGATCCAACAAGAATAAAGCGAGCTGGATGACTAATTGAAATACCTTCACGTTCAACGGTATTCCAACCAGAAGCTGCTGAATCAAGTAATACATCAACAAGATGATCATCTAATAAGTTCACTTCATCTACATATAAGATTCCTCTATTAGCTTTAGCTAATAGTCCAGGCTCAAAAGCTTTTACACCTTCTGTTAAAGCTTTTTCAATATCAATTGTTCCACAAACACGATCTTCTGTAGCACCTAAGGGAAGATCAACCATTGTAATTTTTTTTGTTATCACAGGAAGTTTTTCATTTGCCTGAAGTCTTTCACGAACTTCTTGACTCATTAATTCTGGATCTTGTGGATCTGAATTGAAAGGATCATCAGCAACTACTTGGATTTCAGGTAAAAGATCAACAAGTGCACGAACTGTTGTCGATTTTCCAGTTCCACGATCTCCCATAATCATAACACCACCAATTTTTGGGTCTATTACGTTTAAAATTAATGCTAATTTCATTTCTTCTTGACCAACAATTGCAGTAAAAGGAAAAACTGGTCGTGCTTGGTCTAATGAATTTTTAACAATTGTATCCATAAATACTTTTTATATATAAATAATTTTATTTCTTTTTAAAATTGTTTCTTTTTTTATTTTTTGTTTGGTTGCTTTTAAAGGATATTTTTTAATTGCTTAAAAAATAAGTGAAAATATAAAAATAGAATTTTTAAAAAGAATTAAATATTATTCTCTAATTATATTTAATTATAACTTATAATTAAATAACAAGCAATTAGTTTTATTTTAGTAAACACGTAAGTTAGGTTATAATAAATTAAGAAAAATAATAAAACAGTATATTTTTTCTTTAAAAAAATACTATACTGTTAGTCTTTAGTCTATAGTATTGTGATTATTTTAGAGAAAAATGTTTTTTCTTGTTGATTTACTCAATTTTTTCTTTTATAGACTCGTTATTTAACAAGTAAAAAAAATGAAATTGCTTGATTAACAACCTTAATCAAGCAAATCAAATTACTTAATTAGCGGAGCTAATTAATGGAAAAATGGAGGAAAAAATGGAGGAAAAAATATAATAAATCAAAAAGAGAAGAAAATTTTAAATCGAGTAATTAACTAGTAAAAAATTATGATTAATTTTAAAAATCCAATCATGCAAATTTTTTCTTGGTGGACAAAGCAAATTATTATCTTTAGTATAGGTTTTTTATTAACATCATCTGCGCAAGCTTATCCAATTTTTGCACAACAAAACTATGAAAATCCTCGTGAAGCTAATGGTCGAATTGTTTGTGCTAATTGTCATTTAGCGCAAAAACCAGTAGAAATTGAAGTTCCACAAGCAGTATTACCTGATACAGTTTTTGAAGCTGTCGTAAAAATTCCATATGATAAACAAATTCAACAAGTATTAGCAAATGGAAAAAAAGGTGCTCTTAATGTTGGAGCTGTTTTAATTTTACCTGAAGGTTTTGAATTAGCACCATCAGATAGAATTCCAGAAGAAATGAAAGCTAAAATTGGAAAACTTTATTTCCAAACATATAGTCCAGAGAAAAAAAATATTTTAGTTGTTGGTCCTATTCCGGGGAAAAAATATGATGAAATCGTTTTTCCAATTTTATCCCCAGATCCAGGGAAAAATAAATCAGTATCTTATTTAAAATATCCTATTTATATAGGTGGAAATCGTGGCCGAGGTCAAGTTTATCCGGATGGTTCAAAAAGTAATAATACTATTTTCACATCTCCTACTAGTGGACAAATTACCGCAATTGAACCTATTGAGAAAAAAGGTGGTTATATTATTACAATTCAACCATCTTCAGGCGATGCTATTCAAGAAACTGTACCTGCAGGTCCTCAATTATTAGTTAAAGTAGGTGATAGTGTTCAAGCTGATCAGCCATTAAGTAATAATCCAAATGTTGGTGGTTTTGGTCAAGAAGAAACAGAAATTGTTTTACAAAACCCAGCACGTATTCAAGGATTATTAGTATTCTTTATTTGTGTTCTTTTAGCTCAAGTTTTCTTAGTTCTTAAGAAAAAACAATTTGAAAAAGTACAGTTAGCAGAAATGAATTTTTAGTATAATTTATCACAGAATTTTTAATTATTTCCTTTCCATTTCCTTTCCATTTGCTTTCCTTTCCAAAAAGCAAAGCTTTTTGGAAAGGAAAGCAAATGGAAAGGAAATGGAAAGGAAATAATACGGAAAAAAAACTAATTATTTTTTCGTGATTCTTTTTCATTTTCTTTCTTAGAAAACCAGGATCCCGAAAGTCTAGTTACTTTTTCAAAAATCGGTCTAAATATAGTTTTGAGGTTTCAAAAAATGGTAACCGTTTTAAGTTATATTTCTTTATTAGTAGGTGCTTTGGTAATTACATTAACGTTTTACCTAGGTCTTTTAAAAATTAAATTAATTTAATTTCTAAAATCAAAAAAAAAAAAAAAAACAAGATTTTATGGTTGAAGCTCTATTATCAGGTATCGTACTTGGTCTTGTTCCAGTAACTATTACAGGATTATTTGTAACTGCTTATTTACAATATCGTCGTGGTGATCAACTTAATCTTTAAAATTTAAAGATGTGTTTTTATTTTTAGTTTTTTTTCATAAAAGTAAAAATAAGAAAGTTTTTTTCACTTTTTAAAATTTTAGATTTTTATTTGAACTATTTTGTTATGTTTTTTCTTAAACATAACAAAATAGTTCAAATAAAACACAAAAATAAATAGATTTATGTTTTATATGTTTTATTCTTTAAGGTTTTTTTTAATTAGAAATTAAAACTTTAAATATAGGGTTTAAAACTAGTAACTTGATGCAAAATTTTTAAATTCAATATAATACTTCAAGAATAAACAAACAAATTTCATAAATTACGAGAATTTTGTTATTTTTATTTTTGAATAAAAAGTTTTATTTAGAAAAACTGATCAAAAGCTATTTTTTTCTTTTTAAAAGAATTTTTATTTTTTTCTTGATAGTGTTTATTATTGTGTTAAAGTTATGAAAAAAAAACAAGAAAAGCGCGTTCTAAAGCAATAAAATTTTGTTTTAAAATCGAAAAAATTGAATATTTATCAGTTAAATTAAAGGAGAGAATCACGCTATGACTATAGCGATTGGAAAAACTCAAGAAAAACGCGGTTGGTTTGATATTGTCGATGATTGGCTACGTCGTGACCGCTTTGTATTCGTAGGGTGGTCTGGGTTATTACTTTTACCTTGTGCTTACCTTGCAGTAGGTGGATGGTTTACAGGAACTACATTTGTTACATCTTGGTATACTCATGGTTTAGCTAGTTCATACTTAGAAGGTTGTAACTTTTTAACTGCTGCAGTTTCTACTCCAGCTAATAGTATGGGTCATTCTTTATTATTTCTTTGGGGTCCTGAAGCACAAGGTGACTTTACTCGTTGGTGTCAATTAGGTGGTCTTTGGACTTTTGTAGCTCTTCATGGTTCTTTTGGTCTTATTGGTTTTATGCTACGTCAATTTGAAATTGCACGTTCAGTAAAAATTCGCCCATATAACGCAATTGCTTTTTCAGCCCCTATTGCGCTTTTTGTTTCTGTATTTTTAATTTACCCTTTAGGCCAATCTGGTTGGTTTTTTGCACCAAGTTTTGGTGTTGCAGCTATCTTCCGTTTTATTTTATTTTTCCAAGGTTTCCATAACTGGACCTTAAATCCATTTCATATGATGGGTGTTGCTGGTGTTTTAGGTGGTGCACTTCTTTCTGCAATTCATGGTGCAACTGTAGAAAATACTTTATTTGAAGATGGAGATGGCGCTAATACTTTCCGTGCGTTTAATCCTACCCAAGCAGAAGAAACGTATTCAATGGTAACTGCAAATCGTTTCTGGTCACAAATTTTCGGTGTAGCTTTTTCAAACAAACGTTGGTTACATTTCTTTATGTTATTTGTACCAGTAACAGGTCTTTGGATGAGTGCTATTGGTGTAGTTGGTTTAGCATTAAATTTACGTGCTTATGACTTTGTATCACAAGAAATTCGTGCTGCAGAAGATCCTGAATTTGAAACTTTCTACACTAAAAATATTCTATTAAATGAGGGTATTCGTGCTTGGATGGCTTCTCAAGATCAACCTCATGAAAAACTAGTATTCCCTGAGGAGGTTTTACCACGTGGAAACGCTCTTTAATGGCAGCTTAATTGTTGGTGGACGTGATCAAGAGTCCACTGGTTTTGCTTGGTGGGCCGGAAATGCTCGATTAATTAATCTTTCCGGTAAATTATTAGGTGCACATGTCGCTCATGCCGGACTTATTGTTTTTTGGGCAGGAGCAATGAATTTATTTGAAGTTGCTCACTTTGTTCCAGAAAAACCAATGTATGAGCAAGGTTTAATTCTTTTACCGCATATTGCTACATTAGGTTATGGTGTTGGCCCAGGTGGTGAAGTTATAGATACATATCCGTATTTTGTTTCTGGTGTTTTACATTTAATTTCTTCAGCTGTTTTAGGTTTTGGTGGAATCTACCACGCATTAGTAGGACCTGAAACTTTAGAAGAATCATTCCCATTCTTTGGCTATGTTTGGAAAGATAAAAACAAGATGACTACTATTTTAGGTATTCATCTTATTGTTTTAGGTCTAGGCGCATGGTTATTAGTTTGGAAAGCTATGTATTTTGGTGGTGTATACGATACATGGGCTCCGGGTGGTGGAGATGTTCGTGTTATTACAAATCCTACTATTAGTCCAGGTGTTATTTTTAGTTATATTTTAAGATCACCTTTTGGTGGTGATGGATGGATTGTAAGTGTTGATAACATGGAAGATATAATTGGCGGTCATATTTGGATCGGTACTTTAAATATCTTTGGTGGTATTTGGCATATTCTAACTAAACCTTGGGCTTGGGCACGTCGTGCTTTTGTTTGGTCTGGTGAAGCATACTTATCATATAGTTTAGGTGCTTTAGCAATTATGGGTCTTACTGCTTGTTGTATGGCTTGGTTTAACACTACAGCTTATCCAAGTGAATTTTATGGTCCAACTGCTGCTGAAGCTTCACAATCACAAACATTTACATTTTTAGTTAGAGATCAACGTTTAGGTGCAAATGTTGCTTCTGCACAAGGTCCAACAGGTCTTGGTAAATATCTCATGAGATCACCTACTGGAGAAATTATTTTTGGTGGTGAAACTATGCGTTTCTGGGATTTCCGTGGTCCTTGGTTAGAACCTCTTCGTGGTCCTAATGGTCTTGATCTTAATAAACTAAAAAATGATATTCAGCCTTGGCAAGAGCGTCGTGCTGCTGAATATATGACTCATGCCCCTCTAGGCTCCCTTAATTCAGTAGGTGGTGTAGCTACAGAAATTAATGCTGTAAACTTTGTATCACCTCGAAGTTGGTTAGCTACTTCTCATTTCGTTTTAGGTTTCTTCTTTTTCGTTGGCCATTTATGGCATGCTGGTCGAGCTCGTGCAGCTGCAGCTGGATTTGAAAAAGGTATTGACCGTGATAATGAACCTGTATTATCTATGCGACCTTTAGATTAATTTTTTATTCTAAAATTAGAAAATAGTATAGTTGTTATCAACTCAATCTGAGTGTCACTAAAATTGCTTGATTAACTAACGTTGTTACTCAAGCAATTTGATTTTCTATTCACTGATCATTTAATCACTTGATTATTTTTTGATAATCAAGTGATTATTTAATTTTTGTTAGCGTTTTTTAATGTAAAAAAAGGTAATTTTATTGAATTTTTCTCAATTTTACGATAATATATTTCTGTTGATTTTTTTGTTGGAGAGATGACCGAGAGGTTGAAGGTAGCGCATTGCTAATGCGCCGTATGGCAAAACTATACCGAGGGTTCGAATCCCTCTCTCTCCGTTTTTCTTTTCCTTTCCATTTCCTTTCCATTTCTAAAAAGCAAAGCTTTTATTCCTTTCCATTTCCTTTCCTTTCCAAAAAGCTTTGCTTTTTGGAAAGGAAAGGAATAAGCTCTGCTTTTATTCCAAAAAACGTTAGTTTTTTGGAAAGGAATAAATTTTAATTTTTTGGAAGGGGTAAGATAGAAAAAAGTTTATTTTTTAGTACTAATTTAAAATATAAAATAGCAGCAATTCAAAAATTTTTTTCTAAAGCTTGGTAGGATTTTAACCTACAGAATTCTTTAAATAACAATGTTATTTTAGAAATTCAACAAATTACAAGCTCATTAATATTAATATTTTTTATACATTTATATTTTTTTGTTTTTTTAAGTTGTAAAAAAAGAAACATCTTTAAAACTATTTTTGAAAATGAAATCTGACTATTTAAAATCAAAAGTTTTCGTTTTCTATTTATAATCTATTTGTCATTTTAAGCCAATTTTGTGCTTCAATATAATTTGTTGGTGCTAATCGAATTGCTTCTCTCCAATAATCAGCTGCTTTATCGAAAAGAAGTTTTGAAATTTCACTTTTTCCATTTTCTAAAGCTTGTTCACCACGATAATGATAAATTACAGCAATATTATTTAAAGCTTGGGGAAGTGAGGGATTTCTTTCTAGAGCTTGATAATAATAATCTAATGCGCGTGAATGATCACCATTACTTGTATGAATTAATCCTATATTATATAAAATATAACTTCGATCATAAGCGTCAGTTTCTAAACGTAAAGCTTCATAATAATTTTGTAAAGCTTCAGCATATTCACCTTCTGATTGTGCTGACATCCCATCTCTATAATAACTAAAAGCTTGTTTTTCTCTATTTGATGTTGGTAAGACTTTTAAAAGTATATCGGCTATTACAGTAAATGTTTTATCTATAAAATTGTCATTTCTTTGTGATCTTGGCATATATTAGAGTTCCTTATGATTTAAATATATTTAAAATTCTAAAAAATAATTATTTTATATATTTTAGTCTTTTTTAAAAAGTTTTCAGAATAGTTAGAGAGTAGAACTTTTAAAAAGTAAATCTAGAAAAATTTGAATAATTTTTTGTATTTTTTATTTTTTTGAGACACTTTCCTTTCGATTTCCTTTTCATTTCTTTTCCATTTCCTTTCCATTTCCTTTCCATTTCCTTTCCAAAAAGCTCTGCTTTTTGGAAAGGAAATAGAAAGGAATAAAAACAAGTGATAAAAATTAGACTTCTCTTTGTTTTTAATAGAGAATTTTTTGAGTAGGTGCTTTTTTTTTTTCTTTTTTTCTTAAGAAAAAAAGAAAGACTTTTTACCAAGTAAAAAAGGCCTTAAAAAGAGTGACTGATTTTGTATTTCATCTTGATTAAGTAATGTATCGTTTTAAAAAACGATACATTACTAAAATTTTAGAGAAAAAAATTTTTCTAGAAAATTTAAAAATTAATCGAGATCTTTTTGACCAGGGTTACGTCCTGGATCGTTAGAAAGAAATCCAAAGATAAATAGTGAAACAAAAAAAGTAACTACAGTATAGACAAATATTTTTAGTGTTAACATAACTTTTTATTTTTGATCAAAAGATTTATAGGCTACTACTATTTATTATTATATCACAGAAAAATTCTACACTAGACATTTTTCTTTTTTTAGAATAAAGTTTTAAAAGAAAAAAAATATGGAAAATAGAAATTTTTTGTCTTTTTTCTTTTTTTACGAGTCTAATATAAAAAAGGAAAAACAGAAAAATTAAAGATATTTATTTTTATTTTTAGTTTTTATTGTTGAATAATTAGAATTATTAATTATAATATAATTATGAAAAACAAGATTGCCTGCTTAACTCAATTGGCAGAGTATCGGTCTTGTAAACCGAAGGTTATCGGTTCAACTCCGATAGCAGGCTAAAAAAATTAATCGCTCGTACTTTAAAGAATTTCAATGTTAATTATTTATATTAAATTAAGACAGTTTATAAAAAAAAAATAGACAACGAATAAAAATAACGTTAAAATAAAAAAAATATGCCAACAAATTGTCTCTGTTTCCTTGATTAACAATGTTAATCAAGCAATTTCATTTCTTTTATTATCACAGATAATAAAGCAGTGACCTTGATTTAGAAAAAAGCAAGTGTCTCCTTAATTTTTTATAAATCAAGCAATTTCATTTCCTTTATGATAAATTATCAAAAACTTTACTTAATTTTTAATGGTTAAGCAAAGACCTAAATTAGCAATTAAATCAATGACAAAAATTATTAATAATGTAAATTTCTTTTTATAGAAATTATAAATAACATATTAATAAGTTTTAGTATTTTTTTCATAGAATAGTTGATATTCCATGAAAATTAGTAATCTGATTAATAGTTTATTAGTAATACTACAAATTCTATTTATATTTTATGTCTCAAAAGCTTACCTTGGAAGATATGATTAAGAGTGGAATGCATTTTGGTCATTTTACTCACGAATGGAATCCCCGTATGGCTCCATATATTTATGGTGAAAAAAATGGTCGTCACATTTTAGATCTTGTAAAAACACATTATTTGTTAAAACAAGTTCTTGTTTTTATTGAAAATAGTGCAGCACAAGGAAAAACTTTTTTATTTGTAGGGACAAAAAAACAAGCTGCTCCTTTAATAGCAAAAACAGCTTTAGCTTGTAATAGTTTTTATGTAAATCAACGTTGGTTAGGAGGAATGTTAACCAATTGGCGAACTATGCAAAAATCTTTAAGAAAATTATATAACTATCGACAAGCTGAAGAACGTGGAGATTGGAATTTTTTAAAAAAACAAGAAATTGCTCGAAAAAAACGAGAAAAACAACGTTTAGAAAAATATTTAACTGGTTTAGAAAATATGTCTAAATTACCTGGTGTTGTTATTATTATCGGGCAACCCCAAGAAATTCACGCAGTTCGTGAATGCCGTCAGTTAGGTATTCCTACAATTACTCTTCTTGATAGTAATTGTGATCCTACTTTAGCTGATTGGTTTATTCCAGCTAATGATGATTCTGTTTCTGCTTTGCGTGTTTTACTTAATCTTTTTGAAAAGTCTATTCTTGTAGGTCAAAGACATTATTCTGAATATGAATCTATGAAAATTGCAAAACAAAATGCAAAACAATCTGCACGTCGTAAAACTTCATCACGACCAATTGGAAAAAAAGCTTCTAAATCACGTAGTGGTCGTTCTACTGTTTTAGTTTCTAAAGTTACAAAATAATTTAAGAAAATAATTATTCAATAAAATTATATTTTCTTTTTTTCTATAAAAATGTAAAACAATAGTAAAACAAAAGAGATAACCTATTATAAAAGTATAACACTAAATTGTGGAGTAAAATTTATGACAAATGTCTGGTTTGATTTAGCTGAAGTTTCTGTTGGTCAGCATTGGTATTGGAATGTAGGTCCTTATTCAGTACATGGTCAAGTATTAATTACATCATGGTTTGTATTAGGTGTAATTTTTTTAATTTCGATTTTTGGAAATCGTAATTTAAAATCCATTCCTGAAGGTCTTCAAAATATTACCGAATATATAACAGAATTTATTCGTGATTTAGCAAAAACTCAAATTGGTGAACACGAATATTTAAAGTGGGTACCTTTTTTAGGGACTATTTTTCTTTTTATTTTTGTATCTAATTGGTCAGGTGCTCTTTTACCATGGCGTGTTCTTGAATTACCAAATGGAGAATTAGCAGCCCCTACTAATGATATTAATACAACTGTAGCTTTAGCTCTATTAACATCAATCGCATATTTCTATGCTGGAATTAGTAAAAAAGGATTCGGTTATTTTAAACGTTATATTTCTCCAGCTGCGTTTTTATTACCAATTAATGTTTTAGAAGATTTTACTAAACCATTATCATTAAGTTTCCGACTTTTCGGTAATATTCTTGCAGATGAATTAGTTGTAGGTGTTTTAATTACCTTAGTACCTTTAGTAATTCCTATTCCGATTATGTTATTAGGTTTATTTACTAGTGCTATTCAAGCTTTAGTTTTTGCTACATTAGCTGGCGCTTATATTGGTGAATCTGTAGAAGATCACCATTAATTTTTGAATTCCTTTTTTTGCTTTTTTATAGTTTATTTTTTTTCTTTTACTGAAAAAAAAGGTTGAAAATAAAAGAGTTGCTAGAATAATAAAAAATCCATTTATTTACCGTCTTATGTTTAAGATAATTGTTATTTTGCAATTTATTAGTACCTTTTAGAAACAATTAAAAGATAAATAATAAATTATAAAACTTCTAAAAATACAAATATTATTTGGTATTTTTTTCTTGTCTCATTTTTTTACTTGGTAAAAAAGGAAAAAAGTGTTTAAAAAAGATTACAATTATTGCTATTTGTTTTTAGAAAATTTTTGAATTTTTTAATGTTTATTTAAGTGAAATCCTTTTGGTTTGAACTTTTAGTTTTATCTTGTCAAAAAAAAATTATTGGAGGTAAAAGAATTATGAATCCACTTATTGCTGCTGCAAGTGTTGTTGCTGCTGGTCTTGCTGTAGGTCTTGCTGCTATTGGTCCAGGTATGGGACAAGGAACTGCTGCTGGTTATGCTGTTGAAGGTATTGCTCGTCAACCAGAAGCTGAAGGTAAAATTCGTGGTGCTTTACTTTTAAGTTTTGCATTCATGGAATCATTAACTATTTATGGTCTTGTTGTTGCTTTAGCTCTTCTATTTGCAAATCCATTTGCATCATAAATTTTATTCTATTATTAACAAAACTTGTATAGTTTTCTATTCTTTTTTATTATATAAAAAAGATAACATTAACGTCTTTACTGACGCATAATGTGCCTTAATATAAAAGTTGTTTTTTATTATTTTTTGAAAGAAAAAGAGAAAATCATAGCAACTTTTTTTGGGCTTCAATTTTTGTAGTACTTCTTTTCAGTCAATTTTAGTAAATTTTTTTTATTCGATTCTAAAACTCACAGCGTTTTGGAACAAATGATAAAAAATTTTTATTTAGGTTTTAATTTTTTTATCTTAAAAAAGAAATTCTAAAAGTTTGATTTTATTTTTTAGAAATTAGAAAAAAGAATGTTTTTTTAACATTAAAAACAAAGAATTTTTCTTTCTAAAAATTAGAGGAGAATTTTCTTTAATGTAAGTTTTTTTTATAAAAAAGAAAATTTTCATTCCATTTCCTTTCCTTTGCATTTCCTTTCCAAAAAGCAAAGCTTTTTGGAAAGGAAATGCAAAGGAAAGGAAATGGAAAGGAAAAGAAATGGAAAAGAAAATTCTATATGTTTTTTTTTCTAAAAAAGAAAACATATAGAAAATACAAAAATTCAATATTAAAAAATCTTAAAAGGGGATTTTATGCTTTTCAGCACTTCTTTAATGTTTGCAGGCCATTTTGGATTTAATACGAATATATTAGAAACCAATGTGCTGAATTTGGCAGTGGTGCTGGCCATCGTAATAACCTATGTGGGCGATGCTTTGCGAGGTCTACTTGCAAATAGAAAGCAAACGATTTTAAATAATTTTCGTGAAGCTGATCAACGAGCATCAGAAGCTCAAGAAAGATTGAATCAAGCTCGACTTCAATTAGAAAAGGCTAAAACAAAAGCTGATGAAATTAGTCAACAAGCAATTTTTACCGTTGATCAAGAAAAGAAACAAATTATTTCTCAAACTCAAGAAGATATTAAACGTTTAAGCATTCTTCAGCAAGAAACCTTGAAATTTGAGCAACAAAAAGCTCAAAATGAACTTGCTCAAAAATTAGTAAGATTGGCATTGCATCAAGTTCGAGAAAAACTTACTCAGCGTTTAAACTCATCTATTCATACTGCTGTAAATCATTTTCAAATTGTCCTTTTTACGAACTATAAACCCAATTAATGCAATGTTAAAAAGCTTTGCTTTTTTTTTAAAAAACTTTGTTTTTTGTCTTTTTTTACAATATTTAAAAAAAAGATAAAAAAATACTAAAAAACAGCGATGCTTTTTAAAAAAAAAATAGGTTTTTTACTTTTTTACAGGTAAAAAAGGAGGAAGTTCAGCATATCATGGTAAAAATTAGACCTGATGAAATTAGTAGTATTATAAAACAACAGATTGAACAATATCAGCAAGAAGTTAAAGCGGTAAATGTAGGAACTGTTTTCCAAGTAGGGGATGGTATCGCACGTATTTATGGTCTTGATAAAGTAATGGCTGGTGAGTTACTAGAGTTTGAAGATGGTACAGTAGGTATTGCTTTAAATTTAGAGACTAAAAACGTTGGTGCGGTTTTAATGGGTGAAGGTACCACTGTGCAAGAAGGTACTGGAGTACGTGCTACAGGTAAAATTGCTCAAATTCCTGTAGGTGACGGTTTTTTAGGTCGAGTAGTTAATTCTTTAGCACGTCCAATTGATGGAAAAGGTGAAATTTCTACAACTGAAACTAGACTTATTGAATCTTCCGCACCTGGTATTATTTCACGACGATCTGTTCATGAACCATTACAAACAGGAATTGTCGCTATTGATGCTATGATTCCAATTGGTCGAGGTCAACGAGAATTAATTATTGGTGATCGTCAAACAGGTAAAACAGCTATTGCGGTTGATACAATTTTAAACCAAAAAGGAAAAGATGTTGTTTGTGTTTATGTAGCTATTGGTCAAAAAGCCTCATCTATTGCACAAGTAGTTAATACTTTACAAGAACGTGGTGCAATGGACTATACTATTATTGTTGCAGCTACTGCCGATTCACCAGCAACTTTACAATATTTAGCTCCTTATACAGGTGCAGCTCTAGCTGAATATTTTATGTATAATGGTCGTCATACTTTAGTTATTTATGATGATTTAACAAAACAAGCACAAGCTTATCGTGAAATGTCTTTATTACTTCGTCGTCCACCTGGACGTGAAGCATATCCCGGAGATGTTTTTTATCTTCACTCAAGACTTTTAGAACGTGCTGCTAAATTAAATGATAAATTAGGTAGTGGAAGTATGACAGCTTTACCTATTGTTGAAACACAAGAGGGTGACGTTTCTGCTTATATTCCAACAAATGTTATTTCCATTACTGATGGTCAAATCTTCTTATCAGCAGATATTTTTAATGCCGGTATTCGCCCAGCGATTAATGTTGGTATTTCAGTTTCTCGTGTAGGTTCAGCTGCACAACCAAAAGCTATGAAACAAGTAGCCGGTAAATTAAAACTTGAATTAGCTCAATTTGCTGAATTAGAGGCTTTTTCACAATTTGCTTCCGATTTAGATCAAGCTACTCAAAATCAATTAGCTCGAGGTCAACGTTTACGTGAATTATTAAAACAACCTCAATCTTCTCCTTTATCTTTAGAAGATCAAGTAGCTTGCATTTTTGCTGGAACTACTGGATATTTAGATGGAATTCCTGTTGATCGTGTTCGTGCTTTCTTAGTAGGATTACGACAATATCTTGTTTTAAATAAAGCTCAATATGGAGAAATTCTTCGTTCGACTAATGCTTTAACTGATCAAGCTCAAGATTTATTAAAACAAGCTATTACAGAATTTACAAGTGAATTTTTAGCGACTACAAAATAATTTTCTCTTTTTTTGAAAATTTTTTAAAAGTCCATATTTCTAGCACTTATCAGATTTTTATTTTAATAAAAACCTGATAAGTGCTTTCTTTTTTTAATGTACCTTTTGTAAATATTGTTCTTTCTCAAAAAATATTTCAAAAAAAAACAAAGCGGAGCTAATCAAGGAAATCAAATTGCTTGATTTTTTCTAAATTAAGGAATGAAATTGCTTGATTTTTTAAATCAAGGAGGTCACTGCTTGATTATCTGTTATAATCAAAGAATGAAATTGCTTGATTTTTTAGAAATCAATAAAGTAATAATTAACCAATCTGTGGGTGGTCGAACAGTTCAAAAAATTGGATAAAATAGATGTATTTTATTTACAGAGCATTTACTAAAACAAGTATTGAAAAAAATGAAACATTGTGTTATATATATAGTAGTATATAATAATAAATTATTTCTTTGATTTCTAGATCACTTGGTCTTTAAAAAAATCAAAAATGAATTGTGTTACTATACAAGATAGAAATCGAAAAAATATTGTTATTTTTTTAGAATTTTTAGAAAAAATCATTTCTCAAAAAAAGAAAAACAGCAATTCTTTTCCATTCTTCTATAGTATAGTATATTATTTTATATTATTTTATATTATTGTATCTATAAAAAAAGAAAAAATGCATTTGGTGTAGTTTTGGTAAAAAGGAAAAAATTTCTGCCAAGTTGTTTTTGATAATATAGACCTCTTGCAAAAAACTTTCCTTATTCATTTCCTTTCCATTTCCTTTCCAAAAAGCAGAGCTTTTTGGAAAGGAAATGGAAAGGAAATGAAATTGCTTGATTATCACAGATAATCAAGGAATTATTTCTTATTGTAAGAATTAATTAAGTTTAAAATTAGTGCGCTATGCGTTGGTGTTCTCTACTAAGAGGTAGTCCTTCTGATTAACCTTAAACCAGGGATTAATTATGGTTTCTTGTTAAACCAGGGATTAATAAATAAATTAAAAAATTAAAAATTCGTATAAAAAAAAATTGTATTGGGTAACGGTTTAATACTTCAACCCATTACTATTGTGTTAAAAAAAAAAGGAGCTTATGAGTTTACAATTTCCTTCTAAAAAAAGAAGTAGAAAAGAAAAAATTTTGCTTGTATTAAAAGTCTCTGGGGCATATGCGTTGGTGTTTTTATGTGGAACTTTTGGTTTTGATTATTTGAGTAATCGCCCAATTGAAAGAAATCCTGGAAATATGAATATTCCAGCTGTTTGTGTTACGAATCCAGCTTGTTCTTGTAATCAAGATAAAGCAGCAAAAAACTTGAATAAGAAAAAGGAGTTTCCTGCACTACAGGATCTCACTACCTTGGCTAGTCAAGTAACAAATAAAAATTTTTCTGCTTTTCCTCAAGGAGAAAACTTAACAATTTTTTCACCACAAACCAATCAGCTAAACAATATAAATCAGAACCCATGGATTTTTGCTATTGGAAAAAATATTGAATTACACGACTCTTTGGTTGCTAATGTTAATTTTAATGTAAATAGTGAATTGAAGTTAGAGCTTGTAAATGGCATTCAACAATTATTAAATATTAACATTCAGGATATTACCTATTTCGAACTTAACAAATTGTATACTAATCTCGGTCGTTTTTGTCTCGATTATATTACACAAAATCTTAATAAACCATTAACAAGTATGTTTAGTCGTGAGGGTGGATTTATAGAACTAAAGCTGACCAATTTTGATACAGATTTTTATAGTGAAGGCGGTCCTCGAAATCGTAATGATTATTCTGGCTTAACTATAAATACGACAACTATGCATTTAGATATCAAACGGCGAAATTTGGAACGAATGTGCAACCTTTGCAACCAAGATTATTCAAGTATTCAATCAATACTAGATGGTCTGCACCAATTACAGTCCGGTCTAGTAAACCACTCTTTAGCAGTACGGGAGAAAAAAAATTTTTTAGTGGAAAGCCAAAACCTCTTTCAATCACTTTCCCCTAGACTAACAGGTCATGAATTGATTCAATCGATTCAAAATAATATTGAAGTATCAAGAAAAATTTCTTCAAAAAGTACTGTGAATCTCCAATTGTATACCCCTAGAGTTCCAAAACTTAATCTTGGTTTTGCTGCAGCATATGACGTGAGTCAAAATAACTTTTCGGTAGGGGTAGGTAACGGGTTTGTTCTTTGGCCGACTAAACCATGGAAAAATTGCGGTGTTGTCTGTGGCGTGGACCTACATACGCGTTTTTCTTGCGTTGATAATTTTCGTTATTCTGGCTTTGGTATAAAAGCATTTTTAGGGGTAGGATTAATTTGTTAGTGTTAGTTTTCTTTTTTGTATTATTTTTCAAGTTTTTTTGGTTAATGCTTATTCCTTTCCATTTCCAAAATGCTAAAGCATATTCCTTTGCTTTCCTTTCCATTTCCTTTCCTTTCCAAAAAGCAAAGCTTTTATTCCTTTCCTTTCCTTTCCATTTCCTTTCCAAAAAGCTCTGCTTTTATTCCTTTCCATTTCCAAAAAGCAAAGCTTTTTGGAAATGGAATAAAAACTAAAGTTTTTTGGAAAGGAAATGGAAAGGAAAGGAAATGGAAATAAAATGGAAACAAAAAAAAACTATTATATAGAAATTAATTGAAAGTTAAAGAAAAAAATACAAGATCAAGATACTATAAATTAGTGAGATAAAAAATGTATTTTTTAATCTTTTATTATTGGTATACTAAATATATTGTTAAAATAGCAAGACGAGTATAATGTATGATGGGACTGACGGGACTGGTCCGGTGAGAATTGATTTATCGAGACTGACGGGACTCGAACCCGCAACTTCCGCCGTGACAGGGCGGTGCACTAACCAATTATACAACAGTCCCATTGTATTTTTAATATAATTTTAGTAAAGATTAAGAGACAGATCAATAAGAAAAATTTTTTACTAGTTAACTAAAAGATACTCTTTGTTGGTCTAGTACTAAAACGTGTATAGACATATAAACAAGAGATCTTAATCTTCCAGCTTTTGGATTGCTCAAGTGATGATTTTTTAGCATAGGAGTCTTGTTGAATGTAGAGTGAGACTTTTCGACTGATGAAAATAGAAAAAAATAACTAAGTGATAAAAAAACTGATGTGTTCTTGTTCTCTTATTTTCTCATTGTTTTATCTTCCTTTCCATTTCCTTTCCTTTCCATTTCCTTTCCTTTCCTTTCCTTTCCAAAAAGCTCTGCTTTTTGGAAAGGAAAGGAAAGGAAAGAAATCAGTATCGAGTTTTTAAATACTTTTCAGTTAATACTTTTCAAGTGTAATAGAAGCTGCAAAAGCATTAGGAAAGAAAATATCGATGATTCTAAATTGTATTAATAGCAAGCAATAAAGAAACTAGAAAAGATTATATGCTTTTTCGTGATACCACTGTTTACGCAACACTAAATGATCAAAAAATTAATATAAATATATTAGAAAACTTAGATAAAAGGCTATTAATTATTAATAAAAAAGATAATAAAATTTCTCCATATTTTTTGATTGTTGGTTTTTTTAGATTTTCGCTTAGTCGACTTTTCAGATTGACTAGACTGCCATTTTTTTCTCGAATTTTACTTTCAGAGCTAGCTTTTTACAAAAAATTTAAGATTTAGAAATCTACCAATTGAGAAGTTTTTTCTTAGATTGGAGTGTTGAGATTGTTTTCAAATGCTGAATAGGTTACAAAACTACATAAAAACTTGGTTTTATAGATTTTTTTAGGTAGAAAAAACAGTTTGTTCTATATTCCACCCTTTGTAAAAATTATCAAAGAACAATTGTTAATTTTAAAAAAGAGTCAAATAAAAACTCTCTTCTATTGTTAGCACAACTGATGGAAAGATTTTTAAACTAGCTTGTTTAGAACGTAATGAATTAGGTGAATACGCTGTTGAAAAACAGAACTTTTGGTCCCTATTAAAACAGGTGGTTCCAGGAGATGTTCTAGAATATCTTGATAAAAGAACATATCGTGATCTATATTATATCGGTGTTGATTTAAAAGAAAATGGTCTTTCTAAAGAAAGACTTGAAAAATTAGAAATGTTGGGGTATCAACCTGTAGGTTTTAAACTAGATGTTCTACATGCTACAGATTTAAAATATGGTCCAAACAAAACCTTCGTAGAAGGAGCTACTGTTGTACAACCTTCTTTGAAGGGTGAAACCACTAAAAAACAAGATGTACAATCAGTACCTTCTGAAAAAAGAAAACGTGGTAGACCACGAAAAATAAATAGAATTCCACCTTTAGAAGGTGAAATAAAAGAAATAAAAGATGAACCCTTGGAATAAAAATAATACGATCCCTAAGTTACAGTCCCCCCTAAAAACATAGTTTTGGGGGGGGACTATAACTCGAAAAATGGCGTTAAAACGCCCTCCTAGAGATTTTTCGTTCTATATGGGGACTATAGGTAACTCCCCAAAATTGAAAATTGTTGATTCTATCAAAATTTTCAATTGCCACTATTTAACTTCTTAAAAACTGCCCAAAATTGAAAATTGTTGATTCTATCAAAATTTTCAATTGCCACTATTTAAATTCTTAAAAACAAATGATTTGGAATGAAAAAAGAAAAAGGAATGAAAAGAGAAAGAACAAAAATTGAAGGATTTGAAGTATTTGTAGATGCTGAATGGACGCAGGACAACATTCCTGTTTCTCTTCAAGTAAATATTGTACATCCTAATGGTTTTGATGGTAAATATATAGTCATTAATAAGATCTACAAAGAAAAACTTGATGAAACAACGCTAAATGCGTGGAAAATTGAGAACAAGGCAGAGATCGTATTCTACGAAATGGGAGAGGAGTGTAATATTATCCACTCCCTTTTATCAGATTATTTCTTAAAAGAGCATCCTGTCCCAGAAGATTCTGATTACTTTTTTGCAGGAGAGGTCTATATATTTTATAGTTTTCAAGATTTAGGCTTTGCGTTTGGCTGGAATAATGTAGAAAAACAATTAGTTAAAGAACTATCTTGAAAAAGTAAATATAAGATAGAACAAAGAAGATCGATAACAGGTCGTTTAAAAATAGAGGATCCCTCTACTTGTAGATTAAACACATGGAAAATAAGAGATTTATCAGGATGGACTAATACAGGGTTAAAAGAGTTCGCAAGCTCCTTAGGTATATCAATGGAAAATAAAGATTTACTTGATGATATCAAGGAGATCATGGATAGAGCATTAGTGGAGCGTACGAAAATCTTTTTGGATTATGCCCTGGATGACGTAAAAGTACTTAGAGAGATCCTCTCTCGATTTGTAAATTTTGTGAACGATGTTCTTTCTACAACACTGTTATTACCATAAAAATTATTATTTACAAAATATACAATCCCCTTTACAACAGGTAGTTTAGTAGCAGAGACTTTTGAACGTTATATATATTATAATGCACAAAAGAATTCTCAATGGTTATATTATAAGCATGTAAAATCGAAGAACCAAGAAGATCTTTCAAAAAGAGCTATAGGTCCTAACACAGGGTTTTATGCAGCATTATGGTCTTTAAGTTTCATAAATAAAAGTCATACTAAAAGAGACGAATATCTTTCAATCTATAAAGATCTATTTAAAACGGGTGATTTAAAAACAATTTTTGAAAAATGTATAGAACATGGTGAAATACTTTCAAAATCGGTATATTCTCCCCCTTTTGATTCATTCCCGTATAGCGGTGCGTCGATTCAATCACTTTGTTCAGGTGATTTAAGAAGCACATCGTTGTTAAATGCGTTAGTTTCAGGTGGTAGAGCTAATAATGAATTGCCTTCTGAATATAAATTAGGGTACGTTCTCGATGTTGATTTACAATCTTGTTATGGTACAGCTTTAGCGTCTTTTGAATATCCGATAGGATTGCCGACAATTATAGCATATGGTCCTAACGAAAAGAAATTACGATTAAAAGATTTTTTAAAAAAATATCAAGATGAATTGATTCCAGGACTATACAAAATCACAGTATCAGGGAAATTAAAATTTGAGCAGGATTTGTTATTTAGTAAAGTCACTACATTTGAAAAAATGCAAGAAACCATCGCAAATTTTCATAAAAATTTTGAAAAAGAGGATGTCGATGTAGTTGATTTTGCAAATGATTTTGTATTGGCTAAAATGGAATGTTTAAATACAACTATAACAGATGATCTCCTCGAAGTCATAAAAAAAGTATCAACAAATACCGAATATGCACAAATAATGAATCTTCAAGTAGAAACAGCGATTTTCTGGAAAAAAAGCGATCGTTGCTCTACTTGTACAGAATGGATAAAAGGTGTTTTAAAAAAACCAGATGAGTTAATTTTTGATGAAAAAGATCAGTCAACATCAGATACAAGATCGCGTCTTTGGTATTCAATCCCCTTAAAAGATTTCATTGGAAAATTAGTCGATCGTCGAAAAGGAATCAAGGAACAATATAAAATTGTTAAAGATCCACAAGAAAAAACAAGATTAAAAGGTCTACAACAAATTTTAAAATTGTTTAGTAACACACTGTATGGATGTTTAGCATCGCCCTACTTCACAATCAGCAACGTAGTCCTAGCTGATAATATAACGACAAAAGCACGTAAAAATGTGTGGATGATGTGTAAAGCATTGAATTTAAGGCAAAGTATTACAGATGGAGGGATTTATACACCAACTAACGTGAACTTCAATAAAGAAGAAGTTTTAACAAGAAAACCAGGATTGCACACTTTCAGCGATATTCGTCGATTACAAAAACATAAATGTATTCGTACAGGACCGTTAAACGACCTTGATTGGCCATCTTTATATGAAGATCGAGCGATATTCAATGTATTAAAGAATATCGATAGTATGACATACGAACATATAATTAAATTCTGGAAAAAATACGACTTAGAATTGACTATACCAATAGAGCATAAAATCGAGAATACAGCTCTTTTTGGTGTTTATACAAGAAAAGCAGATTATGCATTGTTGTTATACAATAAAGAAACGAATAATTTTGATCATGAATATTTTAAATTTTTAAATTAAGAGGTGCACATATAGATGAGGATGATTATTTGCCTCAAATATACTCATTAGATGAGCAATTACTAGAAGGAAAAGATGAAATAACGTTGGGTCCAACAAAACGATTATTAAAACTGGCTTGATAACAAAGAAGTCCTATCCAGCCTGACAAAATCAAACAAATAAGGCCAGGCCAGGTAAGAGAAACTGTAGTTAACTTTGTATTTCGTGACTTTCACTATCATTTCCTTACCATTGCGGATTTTTTAAAGAGAAAGCGAATGAATTTTACTTTCTTTTTTTACTTTCTTTTTTTACTTTCTTTTTTTACATAGTAAAAAAAGAAAGTAAAAAAAGAAAGTAAAAAAAGAATCCCAAAATACACTCTTAAACCCTTTGAAAAATTTAGCCAATTACACGCTCGTATAACAGCTATAAATGATATTAAGAAGGTCAAACG